AATCTTATTCGAGGAATAGTTTTCATTGGTAAGTTAAAACGATTGCTAATTGTTCGGGTAATATCCTTGGAGGTTCGACTCCTCTCTATTCCGATTTACTTGTTTAATTTCTAATATTTTAAAAGCAGGACACATTAGAAGATATATAATGGTCAATAAATGATAAAAACAAGGAGTAATGATCTTTTTAAGTATCTTAATTTTAATAGTGGCAATTGCCCTTCCATCCATTAATCAAAATATAAGAAGTATCTTATATGTAAGAATATCTTCTATAATATTTATTTATGCCGGAGCATTAGCATTTAATGCTTTCTATATTCAGTCAATTGGATCAGGTATAGGTATATATAGTGGATTATTCCAAGTAACAACCATCTCTCAATTATTTACAGATAACAATGATCAAGTATTAATACTTTCCTTATTATTTTTTAATAATAACAACAACTTAAAAAAAACACTACAAAGTAGAGTTTGGACTAGTATAAAAGCAGGCTGGAAATTATCTATTTTGCCAGACCATATAAATAAATTGGATCAAAGTCTATCTGTTAGAATATTTAAAACGATAGGGGGTATCTGTGTATTTTTAATTATCAGTGGAGTAGGGTCTAATTTTAATAAAATATATTTATATTTAATATTTATTCTTTCTATTTTATATATAATTTATAAAATAATAATTACTATTTATGTCATAAAACATTGGGTACATAATTTAAGAAAAGGTAACTTTATAGTTAGAAACTCGCCTTTGGATCTATTAGGTACAGTATTAAAAGGAGGTGTAGCTACTATTAAAAGTGTTACTAGATTCACAGTCGGGACCGGAATGGCTTATGCCCTATGTTACGAACTTGACGAAATCTTAGTTACTGAAGGAAAACAACCTTACTTTGTACCAAGTATGAGAGAATTAATTAGAAACACTGGTTTGGAAGCTCAAGCTAAGACCTTTTTAGACAAACTAGGAGTGAAAGATAACCAAGAAGTTTTAGAATCTAATTCTTTAGATTCTTTTTTACAACAAATATCTGCTGATGAAAAATTAGCCTTTGAAGCCAGTACTGGCTTCAAATGGGAAGACTATATCAAAGCACATAAAACAGCGATGGACCTAAAAAAAGGGATCAATCCTTCTAACGTCAGTGTAGCCTCTCTAATCAATAAAGAAGATCCATTTAACATTAAAAAATAAAGCTAACCCCCTAATTATTAAGTTGGTCAAACTTTAATTCCATTTACTTTATTCTTAGCTATTATGACTTTAGAATTAGCTGTATCTGTAATTCAAGCTTATGTTTTTACAATCTTAACTTGTTCTTATATTAAAGATTCAATTAATTTACATTAATCTTAAAACTGTATTCAGTCTTTATATTTATAATTCACTTTTGAATAAATCAAATAATAAATAAAGTTAAAGGGGAAAAAGTATTTAATTATAAATATAATTAATACCCTCCCCCCCCTTTAATATTAATATAAATTTACTTCTTAAAATTGTAGTAAACTTGAATTTAATGCGTCTGATTGATAATTTAAGTAATATGGAGAACAGTAAATTCTAGATCTCCAATCTACAGAATGAGGTAAATAAAATTTGTCGACATCACTAAAGAATTCAGCTATTCCCATTATTCTTTTTACTGCTAAAGGTTCTAGATCTATAACACTTTTACTTAATAAGAACTTACCTTTTCCCTTTAAGTAATTTAATAATAAATTATTCACTTGAAAAGGTATCTTATTTAAATTATTTAATGTTTCATAGATTATTTCTTCATTACTAAATTTATGTTGGTGTACTTTTGTCCCTATCGTAAACCCTTCTTTCATTATATTATTACTCAAATAACCTCCAAATTTATTTTTGGCCCATTCTCCTGGTGGACATAGCATAGGCATAAGCATTGGTCTTATTTGAAATTCTTCTTCTAATTTATCTAAATGTTCATCAGTATATTTCAACATATATCGGAAATTAGGATCATCATTATCTCCACCACTCGAGAAGTAAGTATCGAATATTTGAGTATCTCCATTCATGTAAAATGATAGAAAGAAAGTACCTATAGTGGCATAATCATAGTTAACTAACCCTAAGTATTTCACGAAATTATCGAAGCTATATAAGTGGAATAAAGGATCATTAATTTTTACAATGAAATTTTCTGTTTTAGATAAATTTTGGTATAGTCTCATATAAGCATCTTTAACTATTGTTATTCCAATAGTAGCACAAGTATTTGTATAACCTTCTCCTCTAATTATACATTCTCTTGCTATCACTAAGGCTACTAATGCTGAACCTTCATAGCTTAGGAATGGATATAACTTTGGGTATTTTTTTCTTATCATGTCTTGTTTAATATCATCTTTGATTATATTGATTTTTTCTATGACTTTTTGTAAGTTTTCATCTGTTTGATGAGTTAAATCTTTAGCCACATGACTTTTATCTTTGTAATATCTTAACATTAGATCTGCCCAATTTATTTCCATTTCATATTGTGCTTTCTCTAAATCTTTTTGGTATTTATACTTAGACATTTTATCAAAGAATTCTTTTTCTCCAACATATTTAAATAAATCTATATCTTTTGATGTTGAATAACTTCTAATTTGCTGTGAAAAGGGGGCTACTTTTAATTTGGATCTTTTACTATAGAAAGGATTATTTTTTCTACGTCCTTTATTTAAATTTTCTATAATATTAGAAATAAATTCTCTTTGTTCATCTTTTACAGTTATACTCATATAACCTGGACCTAAAGTAACTTTGAATAAATTATTAAAAATAAGATTCCATTTTATTTTAGGGCCTACCGCCGAGATACATTCAGCAAATAATTTATCAACATCAATGTTACCTACTGTATTCATAGCATCACTTAATTCCGAACTAGATCTTATAACTGTTAATATTTTTTTATATTGCACTGTAAAGTTAATTCTGAAAATAGATTCTTTATTTTCTCTATAATAATGATTATATTTATCTAATACATTCCCAAAGTTTACGTTTAAAACAAAAGTTAAGTAATTGGCTAATCTCCATTCTAATGGAGATAACAACTCTCTTCTAGTATGTGAACCTCCACCTAAAATTATACTATGATATTGGAATTTAAATTTTAGGTAAGTCCATGGAACATTAAGAAATATGAATAAGGTATTTTTTTCATCTAATAAATGTAAGCCTTCATTAAAAAATGTTTCTGCATTATAAAAAATATATTTTACATATGGTGCCTCATCTGAAACCTCATACTCATAATTTTTTGAAGATAATGAATTGATAAACACAATATTCAATCTTTTTATTCCGGAATTACCACATTGTCTTATTACTTCAAGTCGATTATTGATAATATCCACAATATGCTCATTTAAAACATAAGCTTTACTTACTATATAACCTTTCAAAGATCCATATTTATATTCAACACTAGATCTTTGAAATACTATTAATGTTGCTGGATATCGTATATTTCTTGTATTACTTTCTTCTTTTTTTATTACTTCTTCATATACATTTTCATTATGTTTTAATGCTTCATCTAGTCGTGGGACTGAATTATCAAATTGGATTATATGTCTATAATCGAAATTTAGACCTTCGTCCAGTAAAGCTTGTAACAATAAACTTAATTTTTTTCTATTTATCATTTTAATATTTTTTATTCTATTATGAAAAGATATAATAACCTTTTAAAAATTAGAGGGGGTAAGTAATTAAATGTTTACGTCAATTACTTCATTACTTACTTCTAAGCCCACTGTAGTTTCTACAACACTTTCATTTGTTGTTACTACACTATTATTTGTGCTAGCTGTTACTTCTGTTGTATTAGATTCATCCACTTGATTTAAAGATAATACTCTAGGAGTATCTTGAAGTAACAAATCTGGCATACCTTTACCAGTTCTTGGTATCGGTAATCTTTCTCTTAGTCCTTCTTCCCATTCTCTTTGGATAAAAGTTGTATCATTACTTAAATTTTCATTGATTCTTGAAAAAGTATTGGTTACTGTTTTCACGCTATCAGGTGTACTACTACTACTTTCTGGTGTCATTAATCCAGTAGGGGCTGTCACTGCTTCCCTATCTGTTGGACTAGTACTACTTAACACACTTTCAGCTTTACGATCAATAAATCGTATTCTTCTATACCCTGGAAGTAGACCAGCAACTAACCCTAAGGGTCTAACTTGTGTAAATAATTTTATTGGTTCTGCACCATTATCTAAACCATCTCTACTACTTCCTTCAATAAATTCTGGTGTTTTACCTTTTATATCGTCTAATCCTAGTGCAGTATTCCCATGAATAGATAATACTTGTTCCACCAACTCTTTAGCGGAGGCATTTTCTCCAATTTTTAATTCAGCCATTTCAACGATTTCTTTACCATATATAAATCTTAATTTAGCTTTATAATCAGACCCTTCAAATAAGTTAACTTTTATTGGTATAACTTTTCCACTTACATTATCAGAAGTATTGGCATCGATAGCTTTATCCGAAACATGTAAGAATTTACTTCTTTTAAATGTAACCTGAGTTTTTTCTAAGTCATCTTTATTAAGTGTAATTTCTTCATCTGAATCTAAATCAGGTTTACTATTATTTGCTCTTCTTCGTAAATAAGAAGTTAAACTCGAGAAAGCAACTATAGCGAACACTGCTACACATGCATATTCCAATACATGCTCATTTTGTAATACTATTTGTAATGTTTCCATATTTTTTTTTTCCCTTTTTACGAATAGATATTCTATCTATTTATTTTCACCGGTATTTTTATGGGGTAATAATGACTTATTATTATATTCTTCATAATACCCTCGTAAGTTCACACTCGGCTTTTCATCTTCATAATTTTTACATTCTTCTGCATGAGCAACTTTAACATAATCGTAGAACTTAGAGTCACTTATTAATTTTCCAACTAATTCTAAGTCTTTATTTAATTCATGATTCATTATTTCTAGACCTACTACTTCCTCTTCAATTTCAGCATATTTAGAATCACTAGATATTAAGCTTTTAGCTTCTAATTCATCTCTTAATACTGATAATCTATCTGAAGTCTCAAAGTTTACAGAGTTACAATCTTCCACTTTAACACATAAATCTTCAATTTTCTCTGAAATAGAGGAAAGTTTCCCATTCAAATATTCCAATTTTAATATTAATACGTCAAATCTACTCATTATTTTATTAATAACTTTTTAAATAGATATTTTTATTAGTAAATGTCATCTGTATCTACATATATTTTTACTCATTTAACATCCCTATTATTTTTATAAAATAATAATAAGAGTATCATGTATAATATAGTTTTAAATACGATGTATAAACACAATGTTTTTAAAATCATTAGATTTACTATAAATTCTATTAAATAGATATTTTAGTATAAACACTAACACTTATATAAAAGAATACAAAAATATTTATATTAGTACTCTATTAAAAACTAATATTAAGTTACTTTTTTATTAAGTCCCCCTCTATAATAAATATAAATTATTTTACATTTGTAATTGAAATTAAAGCGAGAGGCTTTCTTTCACACATTATATACTCCACAAATAATAGTTGTGTAACTTGAAACAACACTTATCTTCCAATAGGTGGAAACTTTTTTTAAAAGGGGTTTATTGTATACTCTCTCTCCAACTCTTAAGAAGTAGGGGTTTTTCTTAATTTGACAATCTCTGCACTAAGAAAAGACCATCTATTGTCCCTATATTTGTAATGACTGTTTTCTCAGAGTTAAGTTCCAATCCACAAGTTCTTTTTAAAGTAGAAAAATAAATAGAACTAGTATTGATAGATGGATCAATATTAAATCAAATAGTCAAATATTTTCTATTTAGTAAAATATAAACATTATAATGAACTATCTTTATATTATTTATTATTTATAAATTTAAAATACAAATAAATAATCAAAAATATTATTTAATTCTTTTATAAAAAGTAAACGATAAAAGTATCGTTGACAATATAGTAATAACATCAAACAGTAATTCAAAGGGGTTATTAAGGAAAAACTAGCAAATTTATAAAAAAGGAGGGCACAAGTCCAAAAGCCACAATTTACCGAAAAGTGATCAAGTTTCATTAGATTTATTTAATGTTGACAAAGAATGTAGGCGATCCTAAGGGAAACCTTTATATTTAAACTTCCCGAAGTAAAACATTTCATTAGGGAAAGGAAAGGAAATCAACCGAGACTCCGAAAGTAATGGCGAGTGAAATCGGACCAGCCTTTAAATTAAAAATAAATTTAACAAAAATACACACCAGAAACCAAAGAAGGTAAAACAGTCCTGTATGTTAAATCTTTTTAAAATTAATGTTTAAATAAATATTATTAAATTAAAATTTATTTAAATAATGAGTACGACGAGAGTGAACTTGTCGGAATATAGGGGAACCATCCTCTAAGGCTAAGTATTTATAAATTTAGCGATAGTGAAAAGTACCGTGAGGGAAAGTTTGAAATAGTTATGTAATTTTAGACATAAATGAAATAGTTGAATTAGTAACTCTATAAGCAGTCGAAATTTATAATTATAAATGACGGCGTACCTTTTGCATAATGGGTCAGCAAGTTAATAGGAGTAGCAAGGTTCAAAGCCTTAGTGAAAGCGACCACACTAACTAGCTAAAAGTATTCTTAATTTCATAGATATTAAGAATAGGATATCCTTCATAGTTATAAGGCTAAGAAGTTAAATATTTTCTAGGAATATAGTGATGGATAAGTTACTTCTATTAGACCCGAAGCTAGGTGATCTTCCTAAGACCAGATTATAATGGATCGAACGGGTGAATGTAGCAAAATTCTCCGAAGAGTTTTAGGAAGCGGTGAAATGCCAATCTGACCTAGTGATAGCTGGTTTTCTACGAAACATATGTAAGTATGACATCTAAACAAAATTTATGGTGGTACAGCACTGAGTTCCCAACTATTTCTTTTTTAAAGAAAAGTTTAGGTTGCGGGGACGTCGAAAATCTTACCAATGGAAGAGAATCTCGGAATGACATAAATTGATGATAGATATTCAGACTGCTCATGCGAAGTTGGGTAGTCAAGACGGAAACAGCCGAGAACACGAAACAAGGTCCCAAATGATTTTTAAGTGAAATGAAGGAAGTAATATATTGAATGCAGCTGTAAAGTGAGCCTGGTAGTCGCTATCTTTTAATAAACGTAATGTAACAACGTAGCAGCCTTATACAATAGAATATTACACCAAAAATTTAACGGGTCTCAAAAAATCAACCGATATCGTGTTTATTTTGAATAATAAAAATTAATATTCAATATATAGGTAGTAGAACATTCAGTATACTGATGATAAAACAGTGTTTCATTGTTTTTAGGTCACTGAAGAGAGAATGCTGACATGAGTAACGTAAAAAGAAGTTATAATACTTCTCGCCGAATACGAAAGGGTTGTAAGGAAAGGTTAAACCACCTTATGTTAATGCGGCCTCTAAGGAACAAAACCAAAGTTTTGTCTGATGAGTATGAATTAGAAAGTCCATTTTTTTAAATAAAAATTTATAAAAGGGACCAGGAAAATAATATATTCTTAACTACCGTACCCTAAACCGACACAGGTTCGTAAGTAGAGTATACTAAGGCGTAGAGCTAAAAGTTGTTAAGGAACTCGGCAAGTTCTCCTCATAAGTTTGACAATAAGAGGAACCCTTTTAAAGGGTGGCACAAAATCGGAGGCCCCGACTGTTTACTAAAAACACAATTCAGAGCAATGATGAAAAATCATAGTATTCTGGATGAAATTTGCCCAATGCCATTAACATAAAAGAGGTTATGGGTAACTGTAACTGATTGAAAGTCTGGTTAATAGCGGTCTTAACTATGAGGATCCAAAGGTAGCAAAATAAATTGGCCATTAAATGTGGTCTGGTATCAATAGTGTAACGATGGTCTCACTGTCTCTACAACTTGCTCAGTGAAATTGAATTACCCGTGCAGATGCGGGTTGCCTCCAGGTGGACGGGAAGACCCTATGCAGCTTTACTGTAGTTAGCTATCATATTGATCTACAACAACCTTAGTTAATAGTGATTAGGGATGTCGAATTGACGAAAGATGGAATACCTTCTGACTTTGGTTGGGTTAATATTTACCTTTTTAAGTAAAATATCATATATGACTCAAAATTTTCTTTTGTTTATTCTATTCATATTCTGTTATATAGTGTTATATGGTATAAAGCTTATAAGGGATAGGTGGCTAATTGGCAGTTTGACTGGGGCGGTCGTCTTTGATAAAGTAGCAAAGTACATCCAAAGATATTTATTTATTAGAAACAATCTTTTTAAAAAGATACTAACTAAAAAATCATAGTATCTATATAAACTATGAAGAATATAATTTATTATATTTTTATTAACTTAAGGTATAGCTAGAAAATTGAATGGAAATCAATCAACCAGTGTGAAAGGTTGTAATCGGTGTAATGGCGGAAAGCATGCCTAACTGAAAGACTTAGAAGTCGAACAGATACGTAAGTAGGGCATAGTGACCCTTCGCTATATTATGGAATAGACGGGGATCAATCGATAAAAGTTACGCTAGGGATAACAGGCTGATAGCTGGTGAGAGTACACATTGTCCCGGCTGTTTGGCACCTTGAAATATTTATATATTATTGTAAACTTTTAAATATTTTCATTAAAAATTTTAATCAGTATCTCATTATTTTGTTTGCTTCGAGCAAGAGATAGTTCTTAATAATCAATAAGAGCCTAAATTAATAATTAATCGTTAATGAATAAACCAATATTTGAATTCTTAGTAGGTAATCTTCTAGGAGATGCTTCTATTAAGAGGACTGTGTCAGGTAAAGCTTATATAACCTTTGAACAGTCTGTGAAAAAATCAGAATATTTAAATTACTTATATGAATTGGTCAAAAATAACGGTATACCTTTAAAAAAAGAATCTCCTACTGTATACTCTAGAGATGATGATAGATTTGGAGTAACAAATAAATCATTATACTTTAGAACTGAGGCACTAGAAGAACTAAAACCTTTAGCAGATATGTTCTTGGATGAATCCGGGAAAAAAATAGTGCCTAAAAATATTTCTGAGTATTTAACAGAAAAAGGTTTAGCTCATTGGATCATGGATGATGGTCAAAGAGTAAAAAGAGGAGGTGTAACTTTATGTACTGACAGTTTTAATTCAGAAGAAGTAACTATTCTTAGAAGTGCATTAAACACAAATTTTAATTTAATAACTTCTATTCATAATAAAAAATCTGGTAGTGGATCAATGTATGAAAGAATTTATGTCAATAAAGAATCATTAGATTTAATTAAACCAACATTAAATACACATATACATGATTCAATGCTTTATAAAATAAATTTAGAAAGAAGTCTTAAACAAGATACCGAAGGTTTTATCAGTGATTCTGATATAATTACTGAGATAGATATTTTTGATATTTAAGTTTTAAATTATAATATTGCAAAATTACATCGGGGATTATAAATAGAAATATTTATATAGAAATTGGCTATATGCTGGAACCCCCTGAAGCTTTAAGTACTCATTTATTTTAAATAGTAAAAAGTAAAAATCTTAAAGATTGGGCAATCAGCAGGGAAGTTACTTATTTAGGTTATAGCAACTGTAGAATATGTAACCCCTCAACGACTACACGCCAACATCCAGTAGCTACATAAAGGTATTCTTATGCTGGATGAAGATATAGTCTAATCTTAATTGAAAGATTAAGCTCTCAATCCTATTAATAATAAAGGTAAGAGGGGGTATATTATAATATACTAATATTGCGATGTCGACTCAACCTATCCTCCGGGGGTAGAAGCTTGGAAGGGTTCGGCTGTTCGCCGATTAAAAGGTTACGCGAGTTGGGTTTAATACGACGTGAGTCAGTATGGTCCCTATCTTCTGGAGGGATAAATAGTAAAAAGGGGCAGACCTTCTAGTACGAAAGGATCAATAGGCTGTGTTTCTCTAGTGTACCAATTGTAATTCTCTATTCTAAAATCCTTTTTTAAAAAAGGATTAAAGAAAGATTAAAGCATAGTTGGGTAGCCACAAACATGATAGATAAGCGCTGAATGAATATTAAGCAGGAAGCTATCCCCTAGATACTATCTTATTGATTATCTTTTTAATTAATATTTTTATTAATTTTCTTTTTAATCAATGTGAATAAGAAATAGAACATTTCTAAATAGGGTGCAAATGAAAGTGCTGTAAAGTATTTAGTTTAGCATTACTAATTTATTATATAGACTGGATGTTATTAATTGTTTTTAAAAATTTTACTATAATTCCCTAAAATACGTATTTTATGATAAAAAGGGACTCTATTTTTTCGCTTTTTAAAGTAGGACACTACCTTATGAAGGTTAAATTTATTTTAATAGATGTAAGAAGATTTTAATTAGTGTTTATTATAAAAATTTAACTTATTTTAAATAGAAATTTTATTGGAAATTTTAATTTATTTTTAATCACATTTTATCCTACTTCTGTTTTAATAAATTATTTAAATAATTCAAATTTTAAGTGTGATCAATCAAATTTAAAACTAAAGTTATTAATCAAATTGAAAGGATAATAAACCTATTATATTAATAATAACATTAACTAAAAAAAAACATAATGGTAAAAAGTAATGTTACTTATTGGGACAGCTCATTATGTATTTGAAAAATCAAGTTTACTAAAAATTATTTTAAATAATAAGAATTAATAAAATATTTAAATTTTAATCACTTATAAATATTATTTATAGGTATAAATAACAAAGATAATCTTAAAATATTAAACTTTGTCAAAATATCCAAAAGTTTCTGTGGAAACTATAATAACTAAGATATTTTTAGTACATTATTTTTTAGAATAATTAATAAAATTTTGATTTCTCAAATATTGTCTATTATATTGAAAGCACGGTTTGGTAACTAGTACAATTAACATTAAGAAAAATTGAAGATTATGCTTTAGTGGAATCAGCATCTTTTAGACGCTATTTTATCACCTGCTCATTTAGGTATTCTAAAATTTTAAAGATAACTTTAGTAGTAAATTCCACAGTATCTAAATCATTTAATTCTGATTAATTGTCCACTTCCGCTTACAAAACTTCTCTTAGAAACAAAGTCATTCAAAATGTTAAGCCTAAATCAAGATTATATTTTATAAAAATTTGGGGGGAGAACTAATGAAAAACCTTATCAAACTTAATTTGTTAAATCTAATAAAGATATTACAGTTTTAATAACTACTTTACATGAAAATGTATTTTAATAATAATATTTTTAATAGTTATTTATCTGAAGTAGGAAGTATTGTATACAATAATTAAAAAAAGTGTATCTAAAAAAAAGAAAAATTTTAAATATAGAGTTATGTTTACAGTTGGTCCCTGTAGTAAATTTGCAAAATTTATAGTAAGGTTCGATTCCTTCATAACTCTAGTAATAAAATAAAAATGCTTACTTTAAAATAAATGGTTATTATCATATTTAGATATAAAACTAATAATTAAAATCACCCTTAATATTTAATGTAGTAATGTATATATCGATTATATATCTATTCAAAATAATTAAAATTTTCAATTAAATAAAACAAATTTTTTTAAATTTCAATTTTTCTATGTTTAATTTAAATTTAACCGTAGTTTTTTTTTAAACTATAGTTATTTCAATTACTTTAGTCATTTTTAATATTAGTGGGATGGGTAAAAAATAGGAGTAATTGGTAAAAATGTAGTAACTGGCCTAGTTGGAGTTGATGTCGCTTTAAACCTAGTAGCAAGATTTTTAGTAAATAAAGATGAGTCTACGTCTAAAACTAGAAAACACAACTCCAATTACTCTAGTAATCAAGGTTCTAATAGAACTAATAAGGAATCTAAACTAGAAAACACAACTCTAATTAATATTCTAATTAATATTCTACCAAGCCTAGTGGTCAGAATAGTGAAGGAACTAAAAACAGTATAGTTATTTTTTTTTATACAAAAGTTCAAGTTCATTTCAACAACAGTATAGTTTTTTATCCTTAGTTTATTGAGTTATTTAGGTAAAGATATTCCCCAAGAAATGGAACCCTTATTTAATTTTACATCAAGTATTTTACTATTTATAATATCAGCTTTTGTTGGTTTTATTAGAATTGTCTTATATATTCTAAGTGTTTATTATATAAAAAAATATAATCTATATGAGAAATACCCTAAATATCAAAAATGGATTAGATATTTTGAAAATTTTAGAGCATACTCAATTGTTTATTAAATTATTTTTTGTAGTTTCATATTTATAATGATAATATCCCTATGTATATTTATTATTTGGATTTTATTACAATAATATATTATAATGTTTCTAATAAATTAATTTTAGTGGGTAGCTATATTCATTTTTATTTTTCAGTTAATTTGTATTAATAAATTAATAGAGTAATTATTCGTATTTGATATGATTGTATTCAATAGTATTCTTGATATTTTATTAAGTAATATAGTTATTATTGTAGAAAGTTTTACTAAACTGTTTAATCTATTTTTCGGTGGTAAATCATATAAAAATAATTATAAGATTGCTACAGTTTCCCATAGTTATATAAAATTTTAATATTAAGTCAATAAAATTTTTATATGTCTATATTACTAACATGGACACCCTTTAAAAATTTTTATTCAAATGTTAGAGAATAAAAGTATCTATAACGGCCCTCATGATTTTCTTATTTCTTAGTAAATGAACCAATGTATAAGCTGCTAACAAAAAATTAAAAAACAAAAATCATGATAAATTTATATTTTATATTAAAATGTTTGTTACTTTAATGATAGGATATGATATATTAATTTATATTTTTAATAATATATTATATAAAAAATATTTTAACTTAAAAAAAAAAAAATAGTACTCTAAATTTATTAAAAACAAATGAATTGTTTTATATGAGATAAGTCAACTAGATAAAAATTAGAGAGATATAATAATCAATGATTTTATTAAATCAAAGTTATTTTTATTAATATTATTTTTAATACAATTTGATGTAATTATGTTTTACAATTTTATGGAGATCTCCCCCATTAAATACTACTTTATAAAATAAAACTAAAAGAACTAGTATTGATAAATTAATCAATACTAAATCAAGCAGTCATATAATTAAAAAATTTAAAATAAATATAAACATTATTATGAATTATCATTCAATAATTTATATTTATATATCTACTATGAAGTCATTATTGACAAATCATTAAAATGCTAACAGACAAAATTAAATTTATTAAATAAAAAAAGTTTAATAAAAATCAAGTATATATGTTATTAAACATAAATAGAAATTTATTTCAAAGTTTTCCATTCCATTTAGTAACTATATCTCCATGGCCAATATTAGTTAGTTTTTCATTATTAAATTTAACAATAGGAGCAGTGTTATCAATGCATGGTTATGGTGATTTTACATTTATAGTAGGTTTAGCTTCAACAGGTTTAGGAATGTTGTTATGGTTTAGAGATATCATTTTAGAAGCAACTTATTTAGGATGTCATACTACTCAAGTACAAAAAGGGTTAACAATAGGAGTAATTTTATTTATTGTTAGTGAAGTATTTGCATTCTTATCTGTATTCTGGGCATTCTTCCATTCAAGTTTAAGTCCAAGTGTTGAAATTGGAGGGGTATGGCCACCACAAGGTATAGAAGCATTATCAGCATTTGGAATACCATTATTAAATACTTTCTTATTATTAAGTAGTGGTTCAACTATAACATACGGGCACCATGCTTTAATTAAAGGAGATAGAAAAAAAGCTATAATAGGAGGATTATTAACTATTATCTTAGCTATTGTGTTCACTGCTTTACAATATGTTGAATATTTTAATGCTACATTTACTATAACAGATTCAGTATTTGGGACAACATTCTATGCTTCAACTGGCCTACATGGGATCCATGTGATAATTGGAACAATCTTTATAACAGTAGGTTTCTTTAGAATAATCAATTATCATTTAACTAATAGTCACCATATTGGATATGAAGCAAGTATATTATACTGGCACTTTGTAGATGTTGTGTGGTTATTCTTATTCATAGCAGTATATTACTGGGGTGGAAACTAATATCTGTCACTAATAAATAATATATCAAATAAAGAATATTATATATATATCATATTATAACTATGTATATTTAGAAATAATAAATATAATTTATAATTTATATATATAATTATATTTTATAAATAAATCCAAGGAAAAAAAGAAAATTACCTTATTTATAAAATAATAAAACATAAAATGGAGTAGTCTCCATTTTCTTATCATATTACAAGTACCCAAAGGATAAGCTAAATATTTAAACTTATGAATTTATCATTATTTTTATTTTTAATTGGTGTTTTAGGATTTATCTTAAATAGAAAAAACATTATATTAATGATAATAGCAATAGAAATAATGCTATTAGCTGTCACCTTATTAGTGTTAATAAGTTCATTTAGTTTTGACGATGCTATCGGACAAAATTTTAGTATTTTTATTATATCAATAGCAGGTGCAGAATCAGTAATAGGTTTAAGTATTTTAGTTGCTTTTTATAGATTGAGAGGAAATATCTCTTTAAGAACATAATGTATTTATCAATATTAATTTTTCCTTTATTAGGAAGTTTTGTTTCAGGTTTATTAGGTAGAAAAATAGGTGTGACTGGTGCTCATATCATCACATGTACTTGCTTAATAATATCTTCAATTTTAGCTACTTTAGCATTTTATGAAGTAGGATTATGTGGTTCTCCAGTATCAGTTCATTTAAGTACATGGCTAGAATCAGAAATATTAAGTGTACAATGGGAATTCTTATTTGATCAGTTAACTGTATCAATGTTTATTCCTGTACTTTATATTTCATCTTTAATTCATATTTTTTCAACTAATTATATGGCAGAAGATCCCCACAATCAAAGATTCTTTTCTTATTTATCATTATTCACATTCTTTATGTTAGTTTTAGTATCTGGTGCTAATTACTTTGTTATGTTTGTAGGTTGGGAAGGTAAATTAAATTGCCTTAAATGGTATTATCTTAATAATCTATATTGGAGTCCTAGTGAATTTAATTTTGTTTTATTTTCATTACCGTTGCATATATCTAAGCAATTAAATAAAACAAGAATAACTTCCTTAGATAGAATAGGACCTCATAACATAGATATAATTTCCATAATAATAGGTTCTTTATTAGGTGATGGTCATTTAGAAAAAAGAAATAGAGGAATAGGGACTAGAATTAAATTTGAACAATCAAATAAAAATGTAGAATATTTAATGTGGTTTCATTCTTATTTATCAACTAGAGGTTATTGTAATATTAATAAACCTGAACTAAAAAAAAGAATTAGAAAAAATGGAGAAATTTATTTTCATTATAGTATAAATACTTATACTTTTTCTAGTTTTAATTGGATTCATGATATGTTTTATATGTGTTCAGAAGGTAAATATGTTAAAATAATACCTCATAATATAGAACAATATTTAACTCCACTCGCTTTAGCTATATGGTTTATGGACGATGGAAGTAAATTAAAAAAAGGAGCAAAAATAGCTACTAATTGTTTTACATATAAAGAACTTTCACAATTATGTGATATTTTAAAAAACAAATTCAATCTTACAGTAACAATACACTCAGGAGGAAAAAATAAAGGATATACTTTATATATCTCTAGTCAATCTATGCCTACTTTTTCTAACATTGTTAAACCTTATATGTTACCTACTTTATATTATAAATTAGGAGACTATTAATTTAATACCATAGTAAAAAATGTAAATCTTTAGAAAATTGAAATTAAGAATAAAGATTCATTCATGTTTAATTAATTATAAATGTGAATAACATTTTTTGCGACATTATTGAAAACGATCAAAAATTAATAAGCTTTTTTTATAGATCGTCGGTTTAATTTCAAATCGCTATCGACTAGTTCAATAATGGGTGCCTGAAATGGTGCTTAATGCATAGTCAGAATTTTCATCATTGTCTCTACTTCATTTGACAACGATGCCAAGGCATGAAGTAAAACCTGAATGGTATTCAATGTACAGGGAATAAAGAAAAAAGCTTTCTATCAGTGTCATAAATGGGCCTATAGATAAATTATATATTTAAATTTCTTTATTTTAAGATTTGATTGGAGTAGTTTCTTATTTATTAATTAACTTCTGGTTTACTAGAATACAAGCCAATAAAGCAGCAATATTAGCCCTTACTATGAATAGAGTAGGTGATATGGGACTAAGTATAGGGTTCTTTGCATTAGTAGCATTATTAGGATCATTAAATTATTCAACATTATTTAGTTTAGCTCCATTTATGAATAGTACAGCTATTGATATTATTGGTTTATTATTATTAAGTGGTGCTATGGCTAAATCTGCACAAATACCATTACATAGTTGGTTACCTGGTTCAATGGAAGGTCCTACACCGGTATCAGCATTAATTCATGCTGCTACACTAGTAACTGCAGGATTATATTTATTAGTTAGAAGTTCACCAATATTAGAATATAGTTCCACAGCATTATTAGTGATTACATTAGTAGGAGCATCTACAGCTTTCTTTGCAGCAACATGTGGCCTAGTGCAAAATGATTTAAAAAGAATAATTGCTTTCAGTACTATAAGTCAATTAGGTTATATGGTAATGGCTGTAGGTCAAATCTAAGGCCTACATTAAATCTTTCTATATGCTGGAAACTCCTAAAGCTTTAAGTACTCATCTAAAAAATAGTCAAAATCTTAAAGATTCAGCAATGGACAATCAGCAGGAAACCAAACTATAAATTAAATCAAATCAAAATATATTTTTATTTAATTTTTAGGAGTAGGATCCTCAGAGACTATATGAAAGAAGTAAATAGATTATTTTAATTTATTTATTAAGGTATAGTCCAATCAATCATGAAAGTGATTGCTAATATGTTTAGTATAGGGTATCCTATATTAATTATATTTTTATACAGTAATTACTTTGAGTTTATTTTTAAAAATGGAATATTAGTTCCTGATCCTATTTTTTATATGGCTATACCCATATACCCCAAAAAAAGAACAAGGGGTTATATGCCCAAAGAAGAGAAAATTAGAGTATCAAATAGTATACCAGATTGGTTTAAGCAAGTTGTTTGTGGGATAATGTTATCAGATGGTTCAATTAGAATGAACGGTAAACAAGCACTTTTAAGTATTCAACAAACACATCAAGAATTAACCCAGGAAATTTGAAAAATGTGTTTTCAATTAAATTTAGTGTTAAGTGGAATCCATATTATTAACAGACAAAATAAAAAAATAGTTTATTCATTTCAAACTCTTTCTTTACCTTTTTTCACTTCTTTATATAATGATTGGTATAAATCAATAGATAATAAGAATATTAAGGTATTACCCTTAAATTTAGATTCTTTATTTACACCCTTAGCTTTTGCATTTTTAATCATGGGTGATGGGAGCTGGGATAAAAGTGGCTCTAGAATAATTCTTCATCTTAATAACTTTACTTTAATTGAAGTTAATAGAATTCAATCTATTTTACTTTCTAGATTTTATATTTCTTCTTATTTAGTTAAAAGCCCTCATTCTGATAAAGATAGAGGTTATGTTTTAAAGATACCTGCAAGAGATGTAGGTAAAGTAAGAGCGCTTGTTTCTGATCATATTTATCCAACTTTAAAATATAAAATAGGTTTATAATATTTGCTGTTTAAAATTTATAATTAATCTGCCAACTATATTTATATATAGAAAGGTGTGTTAGGATTTAAATTATATAATAAAACCCTCCTTGCCTCTTCTCATAACATAGGTGATTTATGAGATTGAGAGCAGGGCTAATCATATTTTTTTTTTTGCTTAGTCAATATAATGTTGCTTTAATGCACGTAGTTAACCATGCTTTCTTTAAAGCATTATTATTCTTAGGAGCAGGAGCTGTAATTCATAGTTTCTCTGATCAACAAGATGTAAGAAGATTAGGTGGTTTAATTAATTTCTTACCATTTACCTATACAGCTATGTTAGTAGGTACTTTATCATTATTAGCTACTCCATGGTTAACAGGATTCTATAGTAAAGATTTAATCATTGAATTAGCTTTTGCACAATATAGTTTTGAAGGTACATTTGCCTTTATTTTAGGAAGTTTAACAGCAGGTTTAACAGCTTTCTATTCATTTAGATTAATTTCATTAGTATTCTTAACAAAACCTAATGGTCCTAAAATATCTTATTTACATTCACATGAAGCTACTTTAGCAGTGATTATACCTTTATTTGTATTAGCTTTATTTAGTATCTTCTTTGGTTTTGTATTCTCGGATTTATTTGTAGGAATAGGTACTGATTTCTTTGGTAATTCTATTTTTATTCACCCAAATCATATTACTATGGTAGAAGCAGAATTCTCTATGGATAGAATAGTTAAATTATTACCAACTATTTTATCTTTATTAGGTGCAGTATTAGCTGTTTATTTATATCACTTTACTCCTAATTTATTTTTTATGGAAAGTCCTATAACTAGAAAAATTTATGCTTTTTTAAATGGTAAATATTTATTTGATGTAATATATAACCATTACTTTATTGGTAGAGGTTTACAATTAGGTTACTTTATAAGTAAAGTATTAGATAGAGGAGTAATTGAATTTGTTGGACCTTATGGGTTAAGTAATACTTTAAGTCAAACTGGTATTAATATCGGAAAATTAGATACTGGAGTTATTACTACATATTCATTATATATTACTATTGGTTTATTATCATTAGTATTCTTGGTATTCTCACCTATTTTATTAGACAATTCTATCTTAAATGAAAATAGATTATTTATTATTTATATAGCTACTTTATTATTTACTCTTTATCCTAATCAAAAATAAATGGTAAACTATTTCCCCCTCCCTCTTTATCTTAAAATATTATATCTATTTTTAAGGTTTTATGGTTAGAAGTATCTATTATTAATAGAAAATTAAAAATTAAACATGACTCAAATAAATATAGTATACTTCCGGAAAGAGTTTAAATTTAAATAAAAATTTTATAAAAGCTTTATTCAATTTAGTTCTATTCTTAAATTTTAAGAAATTAGGAGGTAACTAATTCATCATGGAGCCATATAGGAATACTACCTACCTATTCTAAATAAGTAATATTTGGTAGATCATTAGAAATCCAAATTGATTTAAGTTTACTATAAAATCCTAGATTGGATTTATTGAATTGACTAATAGAGTAGATTATTATCAAATTGAATCAAATAGTTATAGTACAAGTCCAGTCCATACTAGTGTATCGGAAGAATCTGTAAATCTAATTTCTACTATACTTATTTTAATATTAGTCAATAATTAGCCCTCCCTTTAATAAGTTAATTCTCTTAATTCAATTGGTAGAACAAAGGTCTTAAAACTTTAGGTAGGGGTTCAAATCCACTAGAGAAATAATCCTCTAAGAGGATTCTAAGGTATCTTAGCGTTTTCTAAGGTATTCCCTATAACATAGGTTTTACCATTAAATTGATAGATCATTAATGGTATTTAAAATAATAATATCTATCCTAAAAAAAATAAATTAAAAAATGATATTAACTTTTTTAAATAAACTTTTAAGTAATTACTATAAAATGGTAAGAAATCATACTGGTTTATTTAGTAATAATTATAAATTTATATTCTTCCTATTACTATTAGGCTTAATAAGTTTCTTCTTTAGAATTGAATTTGTAAATAATGTTTCAAATAATACAATTTTACAATATGTTTTATTATATGGAAGTATTTTTAATATGTGATTTATTAAATTAAACTTAGGATGTAGAGTAGTAATAACTATTATTAAAGGTATCCCATATTTTATTAAAGAAATAAAAATTGGTAAAGTAAAATATATGAAATTATATTTCTTAGGATTTTTAATCTATAATATAGTATGAATATTTTTAAGTGTTATTATATTGTTTAGACTGTATTCTGTCTTAAGTTTATGCAACAACGATATTTATCAGATTGTATTTATATACAATTCGATAATATCATCGACATTAACTGGATTATACTTAGAGGAAAACTACAGTAAAATAAGATTTTCCATGGATTAAGTTAACATTAATAATTTGAATCTATTTCAGAAGTTATTATTACTTTCATTACCAGTTATTATTTTATTAAACTTAAGTAGTTATATTTCATACGGTACTCAGTTTTTTTAATTACTTAAAATCTAGTAATACTATTTATTGTTAAGGTGATGATGGTAGTCCTAACAATGGAAATGTTCAAACTAATAAAAAAAGTAAGTTACAACCTTTTTCAAATACTAATATTAAAAATAGTAAGCAAATTAACCATCAAATAACTCAATTTCAAATTAAAAATAAAATATATATTATTTTTAAGAGAAGAAGGACTAAAATTTTAATCTAGTCTATATGACAGCCCTCTCCCCTCTTATGAGGATAGTGGTCAAAAAAACATTATATAGACATAACTATGATTTTGCAACTTTAAATATAATCATACTATTTACTGTGATCCTATAGGCTATAGTAATAGCAATGTTAAAAGTAACGTACAAAGTAATAATCAGGGAAGTTTACCATCTGAAAGTAATAAAAATAATAACGGTACTGGTAATAGTAACACTCAGATTAACATTAAAACTAATAATCAATTTTACTAATGTAAATTTTGGTGTTTTAGGTAAGCACTAATACAAATAGGGTCAATTTTGGTTTTAACTCTTAATATTTTAATTTTCTTATGATTAATTGTTCTTTCTCCTAAAACATTAGTATATTTAGATTTTGCTGAGAAAAATAACTTATTTGTTTTATTGTTTATTCAAGATTGTACTAAAAATAATAGACAAGGCTATAACTACTTCTTAACTTAATAATTATGTTTATTTGAATAGTAAAGTTAATAAATTTTAAAATTTCATAGAAGATTCTTAGGTTATCCTGTTTTATTAAATGGGTATATTAATTTACTATTTGTATCCTGAGTTTTCCGGTAATATTAAATACATATACCCAAAAAATTTTTAATTGATGGGAACCTATTGATGCTTACCCCAAAATTAGCTATAATATTAAACTTTAAAAAAGAAAAGTAATAATGTTATTGTAAATGTTAATAAACAAGATAATATTATATATAATTTATATATTTAACCAGTTAAAATATAAATATAAAAGTATCGGTGAAACGAGTAATGTATAACCGAATTAATTAACAAAAGAAAATGTTTCACCCCTATAAAAATGATTAAAAGGTTATAAATCTTTTCTTCTCTATAATAATAATTATAATTTATAAACATTTGGAAAATAACGAAGTAAAGTTAATCCCATTGGATTTCCTAAAAAAAAACTTTAGATTATGGTTTAAATTTCTATTATTTATATACTCTAAAAATTAGAAATTAAATATATGCGTATAGCTATAATTAAACAATGTAACTATAGTAGAATCATTAATGTAAGTATAGTGGAGTTAAGTACACATTTTAATAATTATTTTTTTTTTTCCAAAGTTTTATAACCAAAAAAAAATAAAAATGATCAGTGTTTAATTCTATTTTTTAATTTCTTTAACACTTATTGAAGGATAAGGATACATTATTTTGTTTTTGTTTTTCATGATCTCAATTAAAAATTTAAAATCGTAATATACATTATAAAAAAAAAAGAGATTTATTGTAATAGAATGGAGATTAGCTAATATCTAATATTTATTTAAATGTAGATCTTGTTTACCCAGAATATTTTAAATTTTCTCATTTAGAAAAATAAAAATGAGATAAAATATTCAAATAAAAATTATTTTATAAATATAATTAGAATCATTAAATTTAATTATAAATATAGTGCTTTAATGGAATATTCAGATAATTTTCTTGTTCTATAAATATTTATAGGATATCCTAAAAAAAATGGATTCTAGAATTTAATAAATTATTTTAAGTAAAATAACATAAAGGGGATATGAGAGTTACTAATAGAAATTATAAAAGAGAGTTTATTTCTAAAGTTATAGTATACCTTTCTGCTCCTGAATCTTTAAATACTAACAAATCTTAAGACCATTATAATTCAAAAAATAAATATTTTACTAAAACTAATTAAGTTCAATTAAATTTAAAATGGGATAGTGTAAAATATAAAAATTTTTTTATTCAAATAAACATAAAGTTGAAAAAAAAAATAACTGATCCAGATTAAAATATTATAATTTAGTGTAAGATAAATTATTGACTATTAATACTAATAATAGTATCTCTAATAAATAAAATTAACTAAAAAGTTTAAATCAAATTAAAAAAATTAAATATTTAAGTTAAAAAATTAAAATAAAAGAGACTGTAAACATTGCGTTAAGCATATAAAATACGACTTAATACTATAAAGGTATGAAAGTTTAAATTTCAGTAAGAATTTAATTTTGGTTCCGATTGAACGTTTTTCAGTAGTTTAAGACATGCAAATCGTTGTACCCAAAGTCCTTAATTAATTAATATTTTTAATATTAATGGGATCCGGGGATAAGGTGTAGAGGTGAGTAAGTTAAATAAGATACCCTATAGTCTTCTTAGCTAGGAGATATAAAGTAAAGGAAAATTTCTGCTATAGGATTCTATTTAATTTGATTAGGTAGTTGATAGGGTAACGGCCTACCAAGCCAACGATCAAAAGTCAAGTTTGAAAGAACCTCTGGCCACATTGGGGATGAAATCTCCCAAGTAGGAATAACACTACCAGCAGTCGAGAATATTAGTCAATGCTCGTAAGAGTGAACTAGCTAACTGAAATCATAGAATTTATTCAAATTCATGATGTCGTAAGGGAAAATAATGATAATACCTTACTATGAGTGTCGTCCAAATCTGGTGCCAGAAGACTCGGTAAGACCAGAGACGCAAACGTTAATCATCATAAACAGGCGTAAAGGGTTTGTAGGCAGCTTTTATAAGATCGTTAAAAATCTAAATTGAAAGCTAGAATCAAAAAGAGGTTATAGTGTATAACGCCTAGAGGAGGGCTGATATCCATAGATCCTAGGCAGAATATTCAGGGCGAAGGCCACTCTCCACTAATGATTGACGCTGAGAAACGAAGGTTAGGGTAGGAAATAGGATTAGATACCCCGGTACTCCTTTCTGTAAACGATGAATGGTAGTCATTAGTTTTAAAAAATAACTAGAGGCGAAGTTAACACAATAACCATTCCGCCTTGTGAGTACTACTGCAAAGTAGAAAACAAAAAAATTAGTCGGTCTCGAAGCAAACGGAGTGAAGCATGTTATTTAATACGATAATCCGCGTAAAACCTTACCAGAACTTGCATACAAACTATAAAATTTCTTTCCTGAAAAGGTAAAGAAAAGATTAGGAGTATTTAAAATTTAAATACTTAAGTACAGGTGTTGCATGGCTGTCTTCAGTTCGTGTTGTTAAACATTAGGTTAATTCCACTAACGAACGAAATCCCTGTTATTAATTTATACTTAATAACTAATAAATCTGATAGAGATTTAGCGGGGGCTAAGACAAGTCGTTATGGCCCTCATGTTCTGGGCTATAGACGTGCCACAAAAACTTTTACAAAGTGATGCAATACTTCCCAATAGAAGTGGAGCTAATCATTAAAAAAAGTGATTTATATTAAAAATAAGCCGGATTGTCTCCTGTAATTCGGAGGCATGAAGAAGGAATTCCGAGTAATCGTTGATAAGTAGCGCAACGGTGAAGCTAGTTTCGTGATGAACTAACTGTCTGTCGCTGGGAAGAAGCTTTTAGTGGAGGAAACTGGAGTAAGATTATGTTTTTTTCATAGTAACTCATTGCTTTAAGTAAAGTATTTTTAGTATTATGATAAACTTATTGGATTTAGTGAATTCATTGAGGTAACATCTCAAAAGTCATAGCATGGTAGCTGTACTGGAAAGTGCAGCTGGATAATAATTAATTTGTAACCCCCTATATTTTTATAATTAAATTAGTAATTAATAAAATTAAATTAAATTTATAATTCAAATTAGGTAAGGGGTTAGCTTAGTTGGTTAAAGCAGTAATCTTACACATTATTGACCGGGAGTTCGAATCCCCCACCTCTTATAAATATTTTCATTTAAAATTATTTTTTATTTCTATAAGGTATAGCGAGTATGTCGAAATTGGTAGCCGAGTGAATCTTAGGTTTTCATTATTTTAAGAGTTCAAGTCTCTTTACTCGTATTAAAATGGTTGCTTTTATAAATTTTTTTGTTAATTTATAAGCATCTTATCATAAAATCAAAATATATTTTTATTTTAGGGAGTTTAATTTAAAAAACAAGAATCTTCTAAATTCATAATAATGGTTCAATTCCATTAACTTGTATTAATAATTAAAAATAAGGTTGCTTAATGGTTTAAGTATATATTTATATAAAAATAATTATAAATATATTAGTGAGTTCAATTCTCCTTTATTTTTATTTTACCTTAGTAAAAGATGTTTTATTTTTAAGATGTAACTTAGGATGCCTTTAATTTATTAAATTAAGCAATGATTTTAATCATGATTGTCTTCATAGACAAGGTATTAAACACATTAATATTTAAAATTTATGTAAATTATATATAAATAAAATATAGTGAGTAAAATATACTAAGTTCAAATTTAATCATTAAATTAATGAATTAATTACAATTATGTTAAATTACTTTTCAATTTTTAATACAATTTATAACGATGCTCCACAACCTTGGCAATTAGGATTTCAAGATAGTGCAGCACCAGGATTTACAGGGATAGTAGAATTACACAATACTATCTTCTTCTATTTAGTAGTAATATGTGTAAGTGTATTTTGGGTTATAGGTTCAATAATGTATTACTTTAATAATAATAATTCACCTATTGTTCATAAATATCTTAACCACGGTAGAGTTGTGCCTATTCAAAAGTGTTTTAAATTTAACAATAATATTTATATAATTAATAAACCATATATTAGATTTTACAGTACTTCACCTAATAATTCTTCTAATTTACCTAATGGTTCTTCTAATGATATTCCTAATAGTGTAAAATTGTATGAAGATGCCTATTTAATGAGAAAATCAATAATTAAAGAAAATAAAGGTAAATCAGGAATATATAAATGAACTAATAAATTGACAAATGATATATATATTGGTCAATCGAAGGATTTATCAAAAAGATTTATAAAATATTTTAATCTTAGTTATTTAAGAGATAGAAATAGTCTTATAATAAGTAGAGCATTAATCAAATATGGTTACTCTAACTTTTCATTAGAAATATTAGAATATTGCGATGAAGCTGATTTACTAATCAGAGAACAGTATTATTTTGATAAGTTAAATCCTAAATATAATATACTAAAAATCGCAGGTAGTTCTTTGAATTATAATCATACAGAAGAAACTAAAGCAAAAATTAGTAACTCATTAAAAGGAGTTTATGTAAAGGAAAAATCACCTTTATTTGGGAGAGTTCATACAAAAGAAACTAAAGCCCTTATGACTTTAAAAAAATCTAAAGAAAATAATCCTTTATTTGGTAAAGCTCACTCTGAAAAAACTAAAGATTTAATGAAACAAAAAGCTTTAGGAAGAAAACATTCTGATGAAACATTATTAAAAATGAGTATTGCTAAAGGTTCTTTTGTTTATATTTATGAAAAATTTGACGAAGAAGGGTTTAAATTAATAGGTAGCTTTGTTTCAATTAGAAGAGCTGCTAAATTTTTAGGAATAAGTGGTTCTACTGTAAAAAGATATATAAATTCAGGAGAAATATTTAAAGATAGATATAAATTTTCTTCTAAATAAATTTAAAAAAACTATGAATAAAATTTCACTATATGCTGGAAACTCCTAAAGCCTTTAGGTACTATATAATTTTAATAATTTTATCAGTTATAACCCTAAAGGATTCAGCAATGGATAATCAGCAGGAAACCAAATCTTCCAAAAGAGAGTAGGATCCTCAGAGACTAAACGTGAAACTCCTTTAAATTTTTTTTAGAACAAAGGATGAAGATATAGTCCAGCCATAATTGAAAGATTATGGGATTTTCTGACATTAATAGAATTAATTTGGACTATTACACCAGCTTTCATTTTAATTGCTATTGCATTCCCTTCATTTAGATTATTATATTTATTAGATGAAGTAATTTCTCCAACAGTGACAATTAAAGTAGTAGGGCACCAATGGTACTGGTCATATGAATATAGTGATTATATTAATGTTAGTGGTGAATCAATAGAATTTGATTCTTATATGATCCCTGATTCAGATTTAGAATTAGGTCAATTTAGATTATTAGATGTTGATAATAAAGTAGTTGTTCCTACTGATACACATATTAGATTAATTGTTACAGGAGCTGATGTTATCCACTCTTTTGCAGTACCTTCTTTAGGGGTAAAAATTGATGCAGTTCCTGGTAGATTAAATCAAACTTCTATCTTAGCTGAAAGAACTGGTACTTTCTACGGTCAATGTTCTGAAATTTGCGGAGTGTACCACGGTTTCATGCCAATAGCTATTGAAGCAGTATCAATTCAAGATTACTTAGCATGGATAGATGCAGCATAATCTAATTAAAATAAACATTTAAATTTATAATATATTTTATTAGTATTTAATTATACAATTTATAATTATAATGCAAATATAAATTAATAACCCCCCCCTATAAAGCTAAATTATTAAAATTAATTATCTATTAGCTTAAAACTTTGTTTATCAATATTATAAATAATTTATAAAACATTATATTCACTACTAAGTTATTAGTGGAAAAAGGTGAAACGAATGTATATTACCATGAATCTAATGGATAAATAAAGTAGCTATTTTAAATAGCTCAGTTATGAAAAGTAATATAAATTAACGGTCGTTAATTAATAAATCTTTAATCATGGAAAACAACCAATTTTTCTTGCCAATTAATAATCAATATTCTACCATAGATTTACCAACATTAAAATCAAATAATTATAAAACACCAACTTTAATAAAAAGAAAAAGAATAGGTGTATCACCAGTATTAGAAATACAAAAATATAATAATCAATTAATAAAAGATAATCAAAATAAAGAAGAAATAATTTTAAATAGTAAAAAAATAATAAGTAAAGAAATAAAACCTATTTCACAAAAAACATTATATTATGATAAAATAGATATGTTAACTTACATTCCAAAAAAAAAAGAAGATAATGAATTACAAACTGTTATTCAAAATTATTTAAAATCTTTTAGTACTTTAGATATACCTTTAGCTCAAACTCAAAATACTTTATATGAATTTAATTCAGAAACTTTAAATTCAAAAATATTAAATAAAAATGTATCTAAAATATTAGAATATTCATTCTTTGAAATGAATAGTGTAATAAGTAGACCTTATTATTTAATAACACCTAAAAATGTTATTATTAATTTATTTTATTTTGTTCTTAATAAAAAACTTTATGACAAAAAATTTTTAGATTTAAATATCAATAAATTACAAGGTTTAAGTGCTAAATTAAGTAATTATTTTAAAAAACCAGTCAAATTAGAATTAACTCAATTATATTCAGTTAGTCATAATAGTCAAATTTTAATTAATATTTTAGGTAAATTAGGTTTATTTAGAAGAAATTCTTTTTCTAGAATTATAGGAAGATTTTTAAAACATCAATCTCATAAAATGATGTTCAGAAGTAATTTAAATAAATTTAGTAGATTTGCTACTATTTTAACCGGTGTTAATATTAAATTAGGTGGTAGATTAATGAGAGGTAAAATTGTACCTAGAAGAACAGTTAAAAAAATTCAATACGGTAGTTTAGCTAGAAGTAAATCTAATTATGTGACTACAGCTAGATTAACTCAAAAAAACAAAAGAGGTGCTTTCAGTTTTACTGTATCTATTGGACATAAATTTTTTTAGATCCCCCTAATTTTGTTTGATACCTAACATACTTATTTTTTCATTTATCTAATTCTTTTTAAATTTTTAATATTTAATTATTTTTTTTTTAACATTTTAATATTTAGTTTTTAATTGATTTTAAATAAGTCCAACAATAATAAAATTAAATTATTTATAGACAATAAATATTATTAATATTATTTATATATTGTTAAATAACAATATATTTATATTTATTAAATTATATGATATTATTATTAATATCATTTAAAAGAGTCCATTATTCATTATTAATGATCGAGGTTAAATCCTTAAAATTTTAAAATAAAAAGAAATAAAATGTTTTTAGGTTAAACTTACTTGATATCTCAATATCTTGTTTACGACCAAACTATAAATATAATACATAATATATTTTCGCTCAAATAAAATTTAAATAATAAAATATGAAAAATTTCTTAATTGATTTATTAGCCTTTGCAGCACTATTTTCTAGTGTTTTAGTTATTACATCTAAAAATCCTGTAATAGCAGTTATTTTCTTAATTTCAGTATTTGTAAATGCTGCTGGATATTTAATATTATTAGGTATAGGATTTATAGGTATTTCTTATATTATAGTTTACGTAGGTGCCATTGCAGTATTATTTTTATTTGTGATTATGCTTCTTAACATCAAATTAACAGATATCTTAGAAACAAGTCATCAATATACAAAAAACTTACCTTTGGCATTCTCTATAGGTATATTATTTATATATGAAATCTATACTATAATTCCATTTCCTATTGATAATGTATCCTTTATCTCTTATTTTTTAAATCTAATTAATATTTTAAATGGTTTAATGTTAAATAGTAATTTAAATTTAGATAATGTAGTACATATTGCAATAAATCCAACTATTGCTGATACTACTATTATTAATTTCTCACAAATTGAAGCTATTGGACAAGGTCTTTATACTTATGGTGCTTCTTGGTTAATTATTATAAGTATAATTTTATTACTGGCTATGGTAGCACCAATCTTTATTACTAAACCTAGAAAAATAAGTAATAAATTAAATAACTTAACCCCCTTAAAAGGTTTAAATAATCAAGAGTTTTATAGCAAAGACAACAATTATGGAAACAATAATCCCAATCAACCCAGTAATAGTGGGAATAGTAGTAATAATGGAGAGAACAAAACAAACAAAATACTACCAATTAATAAAAAAAGTACAAATAAATAACAGCAAACATCTTCTTCATTCTTTTTCTTTCCCTTTAATCTTAGGCTTGTTAGATATTGACCCTACTCAACTTAATACAAATTTCTCTAATTATGCTTATGGTGTATTTTTATTAAGTTTAATCGCTTTACTTTGTTTTATTAATGTCCTATTCTATATTGCAATACATTATTTAATTCAAGTAAGAAACTACGAATTAAAGTATCCTAAGTTTAATAAGATAATTAATCTTTATAAAAAAAGTTAATATACTTTCTATATTTATAGAAGCTTTAATTTGTTTTGTGTGTTTAATTTTAATTGTTTTCTTTTCACTTATAAGTATTTATACATTTAATTAACAACAAATAAATTTTTCATTTTGGGATGAGGTCCTTAACCTAATAAAGAGAATCTTATTAACCAACTTAAGGCTTCCCAGTTAAAATCATAAAGGTATCTATAAAAAATCATGATTAAAATAAAAAAATATCTATAATTTATAGGGCCAATAAGTTAAGTTTCTATTAATTATTTTTATTCACTATGTATATGGTTGCAATGTGTTTAGAAACATTAAACTATGATTATGTTACACCTCTCATTAATGATGGTTCAAGTTATAATTATTTAGGATCTAGTAATACCTTACCAAATGGTAAACCTTCTTTACCTTTACCCCCTAAAACTAATTCAGTAGACAATGCTACGAATGGGGCTATCAAGGTATCAGCTATGGCTGGCCCCTATAAATTAGCACAAAAATCACCATCTGTAGCTGGTAAATTAGGAGTTATAGCTGGAGGAATAGGAGCAGGAACTGTGGCTATTGCACCCAAAAATATTTCTAATAACTTAAGTATAGATATAGGTAAAACAAACCTTATTTCTAATAGTAAATTAATGGATACCTTGAAAGATATGCTTAATTTAACAGGACACAATGTTTTAGATTTATTAAATATAATACAACATTTTCAAAGGTTACAATTATTTTTTATTTTTTTAATTTCTTATAACTTATTATTTTCTAAACTAAACATAGTTAGATTAGAAAGTTTCTTAGCTAAATTCTTACCAGCAAAAATAGTAGGATGGTATTTAAAATCTCTTACTATTTTTCAAAAATCAAGTTTCATTATTCTTATTTGTCTTATTATCTTGCTTTCTATTTGTAATTATTATTCTTATTATTACTTGGAATTTTTTATAGAACACTTAGATGTTATAATAGAATATTATTTTAAAAAATAATAAGCCCCTTTTTATTAAAAAAATTTAAGTATTTCAACAAATTGAATCTATAAGTCGGGGTATTTTTTTTTTGTTTACTAAGTTTGTTAGGTCTTGTTGTGAGTCGTAACAACTTAATTTACTTAGCAAAAGGAGTAGGTGTCTTCCCTTAAAGGTAATAATTTAATTACACCTGACTAATTAACAAAGTGGATTCGGTTCAAGTTAACTTTAAATTTTATTAAAGTTCAGTGGGTCAAATACCACAGCTTTAATTAGAATATTATAAATAATAATAATAGTTTAAATCACGGAGAGTAGGTATCTCTCTATTTAAATATTTAAGTCTAAATAATTATAATAAAACAATATTCATTAATAAGATAGGATATTAAAAGAATCAATATCTCATTATTTTGTTTGCTTCTAGCAAGAGATAGTTCTTAAAATTTTCGATAAGAGCCCAGTTAATTTAATTTAAGATATGCCACAATTAATTCCTTTTTACTTTTTAAATCAATTATACTTTTCATTTGTAGTATTATTTGTAGTAATTTATATTTTATCTAAATATTTTTTACCTTTATTTACTTTACAACAAGTTATTAGATTATTTATTGTTAAATTAAATAATAAATCTTAATTTTACTATTAAATATAATAATAACATAGATATATATTTTTTATTTACGTGATTATAATATTTACCCCTATATATTATATTTATTTATAATAAAAATATTTATTGGACCATCAGTTAAAGATAAATACAATAAATTAAGCCAATTACTCATATTATCATTAAGTTTATAATATTTCTATAACTTTAAAAAAATAATTTATTATTAAGAAAAAATTATACATATGTACCCCAAATAAAGTGAATCTTTTTAAAGTTTAATTAAAAAAATTTTTAAAAGAAGCTATATTTAATTTATATATGTATAATTCAATCTTATTCGAGGAATAGTTTTCATTGGTAAGTTAAAACGATTGCTAATTGTTCGGGTAATATCCTTGGAGGTTCGACTCCTCTCTATTCCGATTTACTTGTTTAATTTCTAATATTTTAAAAGCAGGACACATTAGAAGATATATAATGGTCAATAAATGATAAAAACAAGGAGTAATGATCTTTTTAAGTATCTTAATTTTAATAGTGGCAATTGCCCTTCCATCCATTAATCAAAATATAAGAAGTATCTTATATGTAAGAATATCTTCTATAATATTTATTTATGCCGGAGCATTAGCATTTAATGCTTTCTATATTCAGTCAATTGGATCAGGTATAGGTATATATAGTGGATTATTCCAAGTAACAACCATCTCTCAATTATTAGACGTCTTAATTTTATTAATAGGAAGTCTAATATTAATATCATGGCCATCTCTAAATATATCAAAAGTTAAAATAACAGAAAATATAGCATATGCCGGAGAGTATTCATTAATTGTATTATTTAGTACATTTGGAGCATCTTTATTAGTCTCTTCAGCAGATTTAATTTCAATGTACTTAAGTATAGAATTACAATCTTTTGGGGTATATATATTAACAACTTTATATAGAGATTCAGAATCAGCAACTTCAGCAGGACTAAAATATTTCTTATTAGGAAGTTTATCATCATGTATAATCCTATTAGGAAGTGGATTAGTTTATACTTATACTGGATTAACAAATTTAGAAAGTATATATAATTTAATTAGTGTAAGTGAAAATACAGCCATATTACAAGGTTTAAGTTTAGGGATCGTATTAATAATAGTAGGATATTTATTTAAAGTATCAGCAGCACCATTACATAATTGGGCACCTGATGTATATGATGATAGTCCAACTATAGTAACTATATGGATAACAATTATGCCTAAAATATCAATCTTAATCTTCTTATTAGAAATACAAAGTCAAATAGGTAATAGTTTAATAACAATCTTTTCATTATCATTGAAAACTTTATTATTAATAAGTTCATTATTATCTTTATTAATAGGAACAATAGTAGGCTTAGCTCAATCAAGAATAAAAAGATTATTAGCATATAGTACTATTTCACATATAGGTTTCATATTATTAGCTTTAGCTATAAATACGGAACAATCAATAGACTCATTCTTATTTTATATTATTCAATATTCTATTACAAATTTAAATACATTTTTAATATTAATAGCTTTAGGTTTTGTATTGAAAAATAATAGTCAATCTATTTTAGATAAATTCCAAGATATTAAATATATTACTGAACTTAAAGGTTTATTTTTTAATAATCCATTATTAAGTTTAAGTTTAACTATTTGTTTATTTAGTATGGCTGGAGTACCTCCTTTATTAGGTTTCTTTTCAAAACAATTTGTATTATATTCAGCAATGCAAAGTGAATATTACTTTATTGGAATAATAGCCATAATAGTAAGTGTAATAAGTGCTTCTTATTACTTAAAAATTATTAAAGTATTACATTCTGAAACTAAAGAAATAGTAGAAGTAACAGAAAGTCAATCTACTTTAAGTTCACTTCATAGTTTCATGATATCAACTTTAACTTTATTTATTTTATTATTTATTTTAAAACCTTCAATATTATTAAATAGTACACAATTACTAGCATTATCTTTATTTTATTATTAGTATGAATAATATTTTAATGTTGTTTATTTTTGTACCTATTTTAGCTGGTATTTTACTATTACTTAATTTTTTATTAGCTCCTAAAAATGCTTATGAATCTAAAGTATCAGCTTATGAATGTGGGTTTTCCCCGATTTACGGTCAAACTAGAAATGTATTCCATATTAATTTCTTCTTAGTTGCTTTATTATTTTTAATATTTGATTTAGAAGTATTATTACTTTATCCTTTAGCAGTAACATTGTATCAAGTAAGCGTTTTCGGTTTCTCTATAGTATTTATATTCTTTATCGTATTAACTATTGGATTTGTTCTTGAAATAGGTTCAGGATCAATTTCTATGAGTAATAAATAATTAAAATTTTCAAATTACCCCATTCCTAATTATAATCCTTACAAAAAATAAAAGAGTACTTACGATAACCCAACAAAAGGCTACTTTCAGTACTTCAGCTGTATATTCCACTCAACACCCTGAAAATTTAAAGGATGTAACAACAAATTCTTATTGGGAGTCAATACATGAAAAAGATAGAGGGCAAGAAACAAACAATCCTTATATAATAGCTAGAAGAGAATATATGGTGGGGGTTATTAATAAGAATTAAGAGTAATAACACAGAAAATAGTAGAAAAAAGGTAGTAGAAGGTATGTAAAATGAGGTAAAATAGAGCTAAAATAGTAGGAATTAAGGAAGAAAAGGAGGGGAATTTGTCAAGAGAAAAGAAAAGAGGGAATTGAAGAAACAAGAGGAATTAAAGTAAAATAAAGATGAAACAGTAATGTGAGGGATGCTTTTCTCCCGAAACAATGGATGTCAATACATGAAGGCTACTGTTAAAGTTAAAAATATACTTCGAACTAATCAATTTTCTCCTTAACAAAGTATTTCACTTCGTGTCCGATGTTGTCGGATCCCAAACGCCAAAAAACATCAATTTTCACCAAAAAATCATCGATTTTCACCTCAAATCACCAATTTTTCAGTTGGAAACACCAATTTTCAATATTAAAAAAATCGTTAAATTTCCTGAAACAAGAGAAAACAATCAAAACCATCAAATTTTTCATCAAAATGAGAAAATCAAATTTAGGTAAAACTCATCAAATGGATAAAATATGCAAATTATAAATTTTCGTAATATTTTTTATTTTTACTTATCTCCCCCGGGTGACCAATTCGAAGAATGGTCACATTTATTGTATTTTCTTGGTATCAACAAGGTAAAGGGGGAGATCGTCCCATTGATTAAACATAACTTCCATCAATTCTTCAGAATCCGCTTCAGAGTTATCATCCACGACAGAAGAGTTATCAGCAGTTAATGATGGAGGGACATCACCTAATTCAGATCCATTATCCGAATCAACAAAAGAATCAAGGTTCATTCTTTCACCATTATGAAACTGATTAGACAATTTCATAAGGGCAGCTTCTGCTTTATGATCCAATTGATCTTCCCAGTCGTTAGTTACAGGGAAAACATTCTGACCGAGGTAAGGATCATTTCTTACATTAGCGTAAGGATCTACATAAACCTCTTTAACAACCGGACTGATAACTTTTGGTTTAATGTAATCCCAAAAGGCAGTCAAAGCTGATACAGAATCTTGATGTTCAGTAATTGCTCTATCCTCATCGAAAGACAATCTAGTATGTTCAGTCAAAAGTTCTTCAGTTTGTGCTCTACCTTTTCTTTTTAATAAGGTAGGAGATTCCTGTTGCATTGAAGAAGAAGAGGCTTCATTTGAATTAGGAATCCAAGCTTCTCTAAATCCTTGACTAGAACCAGGTCCAGTAGGTTGATGATCAGGAGCAGAAGGTAAATCTGATGATTGTAAACCGGGATCTTCTCTAGTTACTGTATTTTTTCTCCAAGGAAATCTTTCTTGAAGAAGTTCATACATTCTACCAGGCCAAGCTCTTTTATATTCAGAACCTGGTGTAGCTAGGTGTTGAGCTTCAGTATCTACATCATAGGATGTTCCTGCTCTAGGGGGGTGTATGAGGGTTACTTGGTCTACCATAGTCATCATCTCTTTTGAAAGGATTACTTGGGAGACCTCCACTTAATCTATCTTTAATTGATTCACCAAAGAACCAATAAGTTAAACCAAAGAATAAGACCATACCGATATAAAATTTCCAGTCTGAGAACAAACTGTATGTTTCTTCGGCAGGTTTAAAAATATTAGTAAACCAGGTAAAATCTTTATTCATGTATAACTTTCTTAAAGATTCGAATTTACTCTCAGAGATATGTTCTACTTTTTTAACTTCTTTAGCTATTTTGTAGGCAATATCTTGAGCAGTCGGTGAATGGGAAATTGCGTCACTCACCGTGTGACTTAGCGTATCCAGGGGTTTAGTTACGTTACCTGGAAAATGGGGGTGATTAGGAAAGTATCTATCTAATGCCTCATAGAATTCTTTTTTAAGGATACTTAAAAATTAGATCATGGAAGCTGGAATAGATGCCCATCCTTTGTAACTATATAAATTAATAAAAATAAGAAAACCTAACAATGCGTTAAGCAATCTGAAAACTCCAAAAAATGAGCCAAAAACTTTCAACAGGAAAGCAGTTTTTCTGTCTGAGAAGAAGACTCTAAGTAAAGCTCTAAAGTAAGGTGTAAAAAATCTCGCAAATGATAATTTGGAGAAGAAAAGTAATAAACTTTTTAAAGATAAGTAAGATATAAATTTTTTTATCATTCTTTTAATGATCGTTATAAACATATAAATTAATTACCAGGATAAGAAATATGTTCCATTTACAATTAAAAAAGCCCACGTGAGAACTTTAATTGTCATCAATCTTCTAACTCACACTCAAAGGGGGAATTTGTCATTTATTCTTTGAGGATCGAATAGGTTAGCTATCCGGTAGTATCTTCTTTAAATTTGTTAATTATTAATTCTAATCTTTTTAAAATAGGATCATTATTATCTAATCCTACAGTAGGTGCTAAATATTCATTATCAATTAAAACTTTTTGTGGTTTAAATTGTAAAGTTAATTTTACTGGTTTAATTGTAATTGTTAATCCTTCCAATGATCTGAAAAATCTATTATCGACTACTTTAATTATTTTTTTACCGTTGTAAATTTCTCTTATTTCTTCAAAAGATATTGAATCTCTTGTATAACCTGCCCATACTGATCTTTCTACTTTATTTCCTTGTTTATCGTAATACCAAAATCCGTATTGTTTAATACCAAGTACATAAATTTCTTGTATGGTACAACCATTTAATTCATCTTTGAACATACCCAATTCTTTACCGACTAAATGTTCAGGTAGAGGTTGAGTAGTTATAGCAGAATCAGTATCAGAATATATTACAAAGGGTAATTGTTTAATTTTATTCATGTGAATTCTAGCATAAGAAGTGATTGCTGCAGCAATTGCCACATTAGCTTTCACATTTCTTTTAAATGTTGAATCATCTTGATAAGTAGATCCTAATTGGTCTAATGCCTGATCATTGGGTTTATCTTCATATAAAATTGTAGATGTTTCTTCGTCGGAATCTAACACTGTACTAGAAGGGTAAGCAACTAAATAAGCAGCTACCATATCTTTAGGTACAGTCACTGTTTTCAGTAATTCTTGTTTTCTTGCAAATGTACCATATAAACTATTTAATAGTAATTTGGCAATCCATCTTAGAGGCCCAGTTGAATTCTTTTTCATTTCGAACATTTCTTTAACATAGTCATTAAATACGTATCCTTGTGAAAATCTTTTTGCACATTTAATTCTTTGTATTTTATAGCCAAGATTTACCATATCTTTGATTTCCTCTGAGAAGTAAACCCCGGAGAATTTACCTTTAGGATAGATGGTTCTATTTTGCCATCTTAGAGGTAATACTGGATTTCTCACTGATTTAGGACACTCAATTTCTAGTTCAATGAAACCAAAAAAGTTATCAAGGTCAAATGAATTAAGTTGGTCACCAGTTAAAGTTTCAAGTAGTTCTAATGGCATTTGTTTACACATTGCATAAGGATACAATGAGACAACATCGTAGTAATAACATTTTTTAGCCGGAGCTTTATAAATATCTACAGCTCCCCCAAAATAAGCTTTTCTTACAAAATAATCATTAAAGCCAGTTAAAATTGGGATTGGGTGTTTCAAGAAATTAAGTCTAAATATTTTCATAGCTAATGAAGGTAAAGAGACAATACTTGTAATATCTACTCCATATTTTTCAATGTAAAATAATTGTGCTGCTTTCAATGCTTTGTGTAAAGCTAATGAATCTTGTCCAGCATATTTTATAAGTTTTTTTAATTCTTCTTTATTTTCCAAGATAGAAGGTTCATTCCATTTAACGTTGTAAGGCACAGTTTTACCTGAGACATTGAAAATGTTACATAAACTTTGTAAGGCTACTGGAAATATTCTTAAGGAATCTACAAAAAATATTAAGTCCCATCCTTTATATTTATAGATGTGTAAAGGCCTTATTAAAAATCTATTCTAAAAAAAATTATCAATTTATTAAATATTTAATTAAATTAAAAGAAATTTTTAATAGGATTCTATTGTTCTATTATAGAATTGTTAAAATACACACAGGTTATAGAACACCCAATAAGTTATTTTTATTATTAATTATAATATTAAGTGTAGCAAGTATATTCTTAAGAAATAACTTTTTAGATTATCATAAGGAAAATTTTATTATATTAAGTATGCTATTTTTCCTGGGGGCCCTAAATATAATATTCATACAATTTAATTTATTATGTAGAATAACAATCACTTTGTATAAAGGCATACCATATTTTAATCACAGTATTAGATGGTGTGATAAATATGGGTATATTGGATTATCGTACTTTAAAAAATTATACATCAGCTTTTTAATATTTAATTTATATTTGATAGTAATGGGCGTTGTTGTATTAATTAGACTTTATAGTATTATTTATACATATGATTTAGGAATATTTCAATTGATTATTGTTTATAATACTATAATCTCAATATTTTTATATTTCTCTTATATTAATAGAAATATGGGTAAATATGAATTCCAGGGAAAAATATTATTAGGAGTAGATGAAAAACTTAGTTTTATTACAAAAATAGTATTATTAGTTTTCCCTACTTTAATAGTATTAAATTTATATTCGTATTTCGAATTAATTCCTAAAATTTCAATTCCTAAAATGTCTATTTTTAAAACTATTTATTGTGATCCTAAAGATGGTAATGGAAATAGTCAAACAAATGATAACATTCAAGAAACTAGTAATTCTAGTAGTATAAATAATAAAAATTTACAAGGTAATAAAAATGCACAACTAGGGGTTGCAACAAATACAACTGATTCCACAAATATAAATAATCAATTTAACCATAATCAACAATTAAATAAACCCCCTTTAGGTTTTGAAACTATTAAGTATCATCATATCGAACATATTCAAAACCTTTATAGAAATAATTCTTTTTGGAAAAATATAATTTACTTAGAAAGTTTAAAAGGTAAAAACATATTATCTAATTCATTCATAAATGAAAGAATTAACTTTATATTAGGTGAAGCCCTAGAAAAAAGTAGTTTTAATCAATATTTCTTTAATAATCCTTCTATTAGAAGTATGCAATTATTGTTGTGCCCTGAAAATTTATATTATAGATATAATTTGGTTCCTGTATATTTTAATAATTACTATGAAGTATATCATTTATTTATAAATAATAATAAGCTTACATTCAATATGGTTTACTCTATTCACAATAAATGTTTTAATATGTTTGAATTATATCAATATATACAAGAAAATAATAAATTGCCCTTATCCAGAATTTCAAGTAATGTTAATAACTCTATTTTACATTCAATTAGTAATATGATTTTAAAAGTTACTAGGGGTTTAATTTCCCCAGATAGTATAACTGCATATTCCAATAATCCGATATTTGAAGCTTATAAAATGGCTGAGTCCTCTGGTCAAATTGAAAAATTAGAAGGTGTTAATATAAAAAGGGTATTCGGATTTGAGTTGGTAGTTATTACTGCACCCGGAGGGGAATTTACCGGATATTATTTAATAGATAATATCGAACAACTTAAATTTTTAATTAAGGATGAAATAGGTTTGATTCAATCAAATTGGGTATCTTTTGTGGATTCCCCTATGGCTTTAGATGTTATAAAAAGAAACTCTATTTTAAGTAATGAGTATATTGTAACTGGTACTTTAAATTATAATCAAAAAAATATTGAATTACTACTTGAATTTAATTATAAAAATAATCTATTTTTTGGTTTTCTACCAGTTAAATATACTTCTTCTGAAGAAAGACTCGAATTTCATAATATGTTAATCGACTTTAAGAGAAAACTAATTATAATTAACTTTATCCAAGAATACTTTAGTAGATCTTAATAAACAAGCCAGCCCCATTATCCTGATAGATGGTAATGGGATTTTAATTTATCTATTCTTTATTAAAAAAATTTTTTTTAACATGAAAACTACCCAAGGATGGCAATGGCTAACATTTAGATATGAACTACCTAATAAATTAGTTACAGGTACAGAAATTAGCAACGCACTTTTAAAATTCAAAAGTTTTATATTCTCTTCCTTATCTGAAGAACAATATATATTGATTATATTCAAAATTAGAACTGATGAAAATATAATTAGAAGTATTTCTACACTACAAAGAGTAAATAAATTAAGCATAAACGATCTAAAAATTGTTTTCATTGAATATTGGGACCTTAAAAAAGACAATTATGAGCAATTTAATATTGAAGAAATCATTTTGAATTATAAAATTATTAGTGATGAAAAGGAAAATACTAGCACTATTATAAATAGACCAACCATTTCTAAACCCAAAAATTTTTGTAATTTATTAAATATAGGATCTTATAATTTTCCAATGACTATGGACCTTTTTGAATGGGGGGGTGTAGATTTCGTCTTAGATAATAAAGAAGCTATAGTTTATAAAAGAAATTCTAGTGCTATATACTATGTTAGGTTTATAACAAATAAAAAAATGCATGTAGAATATAAAATAAATAATATAACTCTTATAACATTCACAGATGAATTACTGGATATTAATAATTTAGGTACATTCAAAAGAACTATTAAAAACCAAGCTATATATTTTAAAGATGGTAAATTAGATTATAAAGAAAAATTTTATAATTTTCCATTTATCAAAAAGTTAAATCCTAAAGCATTTTATATTGAAAAATTCTTAGTTATGGACATAGAAACTTATAAAGAAGATAGTGGTATATTAGTACCTTACGCTGTAAGTATTTATAATGGTAAAAAATACGATTACTCGTACTTAAGCGATTATGAAAACTCAACACAAATGTTAATTACCGCTGTAAAATCTCTAATGCTAAGAAAGTATGATGGTTATAAAGTATACCTTCACAATTTTAGTCATTTTGATGGTGTGTTCCTATTGGATATTTTAAATCAATTATCTGAAAATATAGAACCTCAAATTAATGAGGGTATTTTTAAAAATATAAAATTCTATTTTAACAATCGCAAATATAAATTACATTTTAGAGATTCTTTAATAATGCTACCTGCTTCATTAGAAAGACTAGCTAACCAATTTAATGTTGAAAGTAAAGGTATCTTTCCCTATGAATTTGTAAAATTTAATAATTTAAATTATGAAGGAGCTGTACCAGATTATAAATATTTTAAAAATATAACTGAAATACAATATAGAGAATATTGTGCTAAATACACTTATATACCTTTGAATTTAAAAAAAGAGAGCTAAATCTATTGTAATAATGACTGTAAAGTTCTTTATGATATTTTATCTATTTTCTTTAAAGAAAACTTTAATATAACTAGAGTTAATGGAAGTAAATATGTATCGTTATCAGCATTAGCCTTAGCTAACTATAGAGCCTTTTTATGCCTGGGGATGTAAAAATAGCTAACCTCAGAGGTGAAGTTTATAAATTTATTAAGCAAAGTTACTTTGGAGGAGCAGTAGACGTATTTAACCCATCAACTGAAAAAATATATTGCTATGATGTTAATTCACTGTATGCTTTCATTATGAGGTTTTTTAAAATGCCTGTTGGTCTCCCAACTCTATTAGTAGGAAACAATAGTTTAATAGAAACCATTGTTAAAGACAGTAATAAATTTAGTATCGTCGAGGTAGATGTATTTTGTCCTGAAAATTTAAAAGTCCCTTTACTATTACACAAAATAAATAACAAAACGGTAGCAGCAACTGGAAAATGGAGAGGTGTTTACACTAGCACAGAAATAAACAGGGCTATACAATTAGGATATAGATTTAAATATAGAAAGTGTGTACACTTTGAATGTAAATACATATTTAAAGTTTACGTTGATTTTTATTATAACATGAAAAAAAAATAGTGATAAAAATTTACCTTTAGCATTCTCTATAGGTACATAATTCATATATGAAATCTATACTATAATTCCATTTCCTATTAATAATGTATCTAATACTATTTTAGATTTATTAATTAAATTTAATGGTTTTATTTAAATTTAAGACTTAACAATGTCTACTTTACAAGGACTAAATATTATTATTATTTCCTATTGCTGTTACTTTATACCAAGTAAGTGTATTTGGATTTTCAATGGTATTAATATTCTTTATTGTATTAACCATAGGATTTATTTTAGAAATTGAATCAACTTCTATTAAACTGGTATAAAATAATAGTAATAATTTATCTAAAGATAAAAAATTATTATTTAATTCCTCCCCCCCCTTTTTAGCTTAAAATAAAATGAATTATTCTTCTATTTTTAATTCATTTAAAATTTTTATTCTTTATTAAGTTAGGGTTTTCTATTGCTATTATTTTTTTATTGTATACTATGTGTTTCCATTAAAATGTATGGAATAGCTATTAAATAGATTTTGTTTTATTTGTAATATTAAAATAATAATCCTTTTTATAACTTAATTTTAATTATATTAATTAATATTTTTAATTAAAAGAGTCATAGATGAACGAGTATAGTTAAGTTGGTATAACTTCTACCTTCCAAGTAGTTATCATCAGTTCGAATCTGATTACTCGTATATATATTATGGATCAATCTTATCTTTAAGTCATTATAAAATAAAAATTTATTTAAATTGTTAATATTAAACACTTTATTTTAATTAAAATAAATAATAAACAAGAGCGAGGTGACTCGAACACCTACCGATGATTTTGGAGATCGTCATACTAACCAATTGATACTACGCTCTTTAAAAACAAAAGAGTATTATATTATAATAATAATAAAGGATATAATACTCTTTTATTACTAAAAAATAAGGGCCCTTAGCTTAATAGGTAGAGTACCTAATTGTCGATTAGGGTGGTCCCAGTTCGAATCTGGAAGGGCTCGTGAAATTTACGCACTAAAAGAGTATGTTTATTTTAAAAGGCATACGTTAGACACTATCAAATAAAAATATATTATTAAATATGTTAGCCGCAGCAAAATACATTGGTGCAGGATTAGCCTGCTCTGGATTAATTGGAGCTGGAGCTGGAATTGGATTAATTTTCTCAGCTTTAATTGCTTCAACAGCTAGAAACCCTCAAATCAGAGGTCAATTATTTGGGTACGCAATCTTAGGATTCGCTTTAGCAGAAGCTACAGGATTATTCTCATTAATGATTGCATTCTTATTATTATACTCATAATAAAAAAATTTAGAAATATAACCAAATAAGTTATATTTCCCCTTAAATTAATTAAAATTTTAATTATACAAAGGAATGAAGCTATAGAGTTATGTTTACAGTTGGTCCCTGTAGTAAATTTGCAAAATTTATAGTAAGGTTCGATTCCTTCATAACTCTAGTAATAAAATAAAAATTCTCTTAGTTTAATGGCAGAACATCATTCTTCTAAAATGTCAATTTTGGTTCGATTCCAAAAGAGAATGAAGATAAATGACTCAAAATAAACTAAACCGTTACAGTGTAAAAATTAAATTAAAATACCTTAAAAAATAATACTAATTTTTAATTAAAATTAATAGAAAAATATAAATAATAAACTAATAACTTTGATAAGTAAGAGCCAACAAAAATATAATTAAATATTTTTACTGGACATATTCGTATCATTTTAAATAAAATATTCTTCTCTTTCCAAAAAGTAATATTCTAAAATGATCATTTAAATAAATAAAAACAAATAAAAAAATAAAAATTATGATTCAATACGACTTATTATTACAAATAGCTAATATAATCATCAATTTAATAGATGTTTTATTAGTTTTATTACCTATATTACTTGCAGTAGCTTTTATGACTATCATAGAAAGAAAACAATTAGCTGCACATCAAAGAAGAGTAGGGCCTAATACAGTAGGTTACTATGGAATACTTCAACCATTTGCTGATGCTTTAAAATTAGTAGTGAAAGAAACAATTATACCATCACAATCAAATAAAATATTATTTTATTTAGCTCCTGTCTCTACATTAATCTTTAGTTTATTAGGTTGGGGTATTATACCATTTGGTGAAGGGCTAACATTATTTGATTTTCCTTTAGGAATATTATATACTTTAGCTTTATCATCTTTAGGTGTATACGGTGTGTTATTTGCAGGGTGGTCTGCTAATTCTAAATATGCATTTTTAGGAAGTTTAAGATCCACAGCAGCAATGATAAGTTATGAATTAATATTAAGTTCCGCAATATTAATAATAATTTTATTAACAGGATCATTTAATTTTACAACAATAATAGAAAGTCAACAATCAGTATGGTTTATAATACCATTATTACCTATATTTATTATTTACTTTATTTCTATATTAGCTGAAACAAGTAGAACACCATTTGATTTACAAGAAGCTGAAAGTGAATTAGTAGCTGGTTTCTTCACTGAACACAGTTCAATTATTTTTGTATTTTTTTTTTTAGCTGAATATACTTCAATAGTATTATTTAGTTGTATAACAGCTATATTATTTTTAGGTGGTTATAATATGCCCAATTTAATAGTAAATGATACTTTCTTTAATATACAAAGTATTATTTTAGGATTAAAAACATGTATATTCTGTTTTATGTTTGTATGGTTCAGAGCTACATTACCTAGACTAAGATATGATCAACTTATTGAATTCTGTTGGTTAAATCTTTTACCTGTAGTAGTAGCTTTTATTATACTTGTTCCAAGTATATTAGTTGCTTTCGATATAGCTCCTTACTAGAATTAATATTTAACCCCCCCCTTTTTAATCATTTAAAAGAAAGTAGTTTCATAAATTAAAAAATAATTTTAATTAAAGCCTATAATTTAAAGGTAGAATAATTTCTTGATAAGGAATCTGTAGAAGTTCGATTCTTCTTGGGCTTATAAAATATATTTATATTCATATAAATTATTAATTTGTTACAGTGTAAAAAATTTATTAGAAAAAATAAATAAGTAATTAATTGAAATTAATATAACAACAAAATAAATAAAAAAATAAGGGTGTATAAGTATAATAATAAAACATATACTTATAATAATATAAATTCCCTAAAATCAAAATATATTTTTATTTTATGATAAGATGTTTAGGTGTAAAATCTAATTATTAAAAAAAAAACATCCTTTAATATATTAATAGGATAATGTATATACCTATAATATTTTTATAAAAATATAATATGAATATATCTATTCAAATTTACTTTAAAAATTAAGTGAGAAATTTAAAATCGCAAATATTACTTAGACTTGTAAATTCATATTTAGTAGATTCACCTGAACCTGCTAATATATCATATTTGTGGAATTTAGGGTCTTTATTAGGATTATGTTTAGTTTTACAAATATTAACAGGAATTTTCTTAGCAATGCATTATCAACCACACGTAGATTTTGCTTTTAATTCAGTTGAACATATAATGAGAGACGTAAATAATGGTTGGGCAATAAGATATACACATGCAAATGTAGCATCATTCTTCTTTATATTTGTATATGCCCATATAGCTAAAGGATTATATTATGGATCTTATAAATCACCAAGAGTATTATTATGGTCAATTGGAGTAATTATTTTAATAGTGATGATAGGTACTGCATTCTTGGGATACGTTTTACCATATGGCCAAATGTCATTGTGGGGTTTCCTTATTAAGCCCCAAATATATAATATTTGTTTATTATTATTTTCTTTAGTACTTATAGTTCCTCTTGATTTTGATATTACTTCAAAAGTAAGTAGACTTAAAGGTATTTTAAGAATTGGTCCGCATAATAAAGATGTTTTATCTATTATAATTGGATCTCTTCTTGGAGATGCTCACGCTGAAAAAAGAGCTGGTGGACTAGGTACAAGAATCAATTTTTATCAAGAAGCTGTTCATGTAGAATATCTTTATTCTTTACACAAACTTTTGTCTAATTTAGGTTATTGTAATCCTAAAATACCTGTTGTAACAAGTAGATTAGGCAAAAAAGGTAAATTAAGACAAATAGTTAGATTTAGAACTTGAACTTACACAAGTTTTAATTGGATACATGAATTATGGTATAAAAATAACATTAAACAAGTTCCATCAAATATTGCTGAATATTTAACTCCATTAGCTTTAGCAATTTGAATCATGGATGATGGTTCTAAAGTAGGAAAAGGTTTAAAATTTTCTACTAACTCTTTTTCTTATAATGAATGTTTAATTTTAGTAAAAGCTCTAAATGATAACTTCAACCTTAAAGCTTCAGTTCAATCCGCGGGAAGTCATGAGCAATACGTTATCTATATTTGGAAAGAATCAATGAATGATCTTAGAAATATAGTTTCTCCGTATATTATACCTGAAATGAAATATAAAATAATTTAAAAATATTATATATAGTTATATGGTCTTATATAAAGCAATTTTTACTAAAAATTTATAGATTTAACCATATAGCGATACTGATGAAAACAGGTCAAAAATGTTTGTTTGGCATTAAGACCGTCGGTAGAGTAAACTATCGCTACAGACTGCATCATCGGTGGGTGTCTGAAACGATGCTTAATGTACAGTCGGAATCTTTTTTTAATTAATAAAAACTATAGTCATCGCTATAACTTATAAAATAAAACACAAGGCATTATACTGTATTAAATTACAATTATTTTAATTAAAGTAAGTATATTGTACATGGTTTGCTTGTTTTAAACATTTAAGCTTAATATAAAGCTAGAATAAGCAAATTAAAGATTTGGCTACAGTAATTACAAATTTATTAAGTGCTATACCAGTATTTGGACAAGATTTAGTTGAGCTAATCTGGGGAGGTTTCAGCGTCTTACTGGCGCCACATGACAGCGATGTTATGTTGCAAATCCTGCTTTTTGCTGGAACATCCTCTATATTAGAAGTTGGATACGTTTCATCCTTTCATATAATAAACGTGAAAAAGCCAACAACAAGGGGATTATCAGCAGTAGTTAAAAATTATTCTAATATGCCTAATTTTGAAGCTATTCAGAGACTAAACGCAGGAGATCTTGTATTTGCCTACTTAGTAGGATTAATTGAAGGAGATGGTTGGTTTTCAGTAACAAAAAATGGTAAGTATATTAAATATGAATTTGGTATTGAAATGAATATTAGAGATATTCAATTACTATACAAAATAAAAGAAATATTGGGATTTGGGACCATTGATATTATAGAAAGAAATCAAAGAAAAACATGTTTATACAGAATTAGAAATAAATCACATTTAAAATCAATTGTATTACCAATTTTTGATAAATATCCTATGTTTTCTAACAAACAATATGATTATTTAATGTTTAAAGATTTACTCTTAAACGAAGTCCATTTTTCTAAAGATTTATCTGATTATGTTAGACCTGTTGATCCTTTAAATTCTATTGATTCTATTTTAGATAAATCATATTTTAAACCTTGGTTAATTGGATTCATTGAAGCTGAAGGTTGTTTTAGTACTTATAAACCAGCTAAAGATGATTCAAAAGTGGCCAGTTTTGATGTTTCTCAAACAAATGGTTCTATCTTAATTGAAGCAATTAGAAAAGAATTTAATTTAAGTCCTAATGTATTTCAAGATAAAACAAACGGATTTAAATTAAAAGTTTCCAGTGTAAGAGCTGTAGAAAATGTTGTAAAATATATGCAACAAGCACCATTAAAATTAATGGGATATAAAAAATTACAATATGTATTATGGCTCAAAGAACTTCACAATATTCCTAGATATCAAAATAAATTTAATATACCTGATAAATATTAATATATTAACTATCTTATTCATCCAAATAAATACAAGATCGTGATATAGTCCGAACAGTGATGAGAATCACTGCGTGTAACGAGAGGTAATTATTAAATTATCGGGGTTACCAACTTGCTTGAAGTAATGCTACATTAAATAGATTCTTTTCATTACATTACTTATTACCTTTCTTATTAGCTGCTTTAGTAGTAGCACATTTTATTGCTCTACACACACATGGTTCAAATAATCCTAATGGAATCTCAGGAAGTGGAGATAGATATGCATTCCATCCATACTTTGTTTTTAAAGATCTAGTGACTGTATTCTTATTCTTCTTAGTATTAAGTATTATGGTATTCTATTACCCTAATTTCTTAGGACATAGTGATAATTATATTCCTGCTAATCCAATGCAAACACCAGCATCTATTGTTCCTGAATGGTATGAACAAAGATGCCATGCTTAAGAGTAATCTTATGAATAACTAACTTTACTATATGCTGGGAACTCCTAAAGCTTTAAGTACTCATCTAAAAAATAGTCAAAATCTTAAAGATTCAGCAATGGACAATCAGCAGGAAACCAAATCTACCAAAAGAGAGTAGGATCCTCAGAGACTACACGTAAAGCTCCTTAATTATTTTAATTAAATTTTATAAGGATGAAGATATAGTCCAGCCATTTATTGAAAGATAATGGGTAAAATATTTATATGTATTTTATTAAAGTTATCTGATAACTTCTATAAGTTTAGTATGTACGCAAAATTACTCGACTATTCCTACAAAAAGACTTTAAAAATCTGAGAGAGTAAAAATAACTATAGAAAGTCCTTTAAATTAAATTATTATTGGTTTATTACTAGGTGACGGTCATATTCAAAAAAGATCGATAAATGGTAATTCTAGATTTATTTATGGGCAAAGTAGTTTAAGATTACATCATCTTAATTATTTTAATCATGTTTTAGAATTATTTAAACCTTACTTATCTAAAGATTTTAATCCTAAAGAAAGTTATTTTACAGATAAGAGAAGTAATAAAAAATATAGTTCAGTTAAATTTGCTACATTATCACTTCCATGTTTTAACTATTATAGAGACCTATTCTATAATTCAGATAATTTGAAAATAGTTCCTTCAAATATACTAAATTTACTTAGCTCTAGATGATTAGCTTATTGGATTATGGATGATGGCTCTCTTCAAAATAAAGGTTTACATTTAAATACTTATGGTTTTACTCAACAAGATATTTTCTTATTAAAAACTACTTTAGAAAATATGTTTGGAGAAAATACTTTGAAATGTTAAATCCATAAGCACCCAAAAGGAGAAAGAATTTATATATGGGAAGAAAGCATGGAATTGTTAAGAAACAATATCTCTCAGTTTATGCATAAAGATATGCACTACAAAATAAACTCTGATAAATTACAATAATATAAATATTTTAAAATGATCTTTTACCATTCTATGCTATTTTAAGATCAATACCTAATAAATTATTAGGGGTTTTAGCTATGTTTGGAGCATTATTAATATTTTTAATTTTACCTTACTCTGATTTATCTAGAGTTAGAGGGGCATCATTTAGACCTTTAATGAAATTTGCATTCTGGTTCTTTGTGGTAGATTTTTTTATTTTAATGTGGATTGGTTCTCAACATCCAAACAGTCCTTATGTTGAAATAGGTCAAATAGCAACAGCATTCTACTTTAGTTGGTTCTTAGTAATAGTTCCTGTAGTAGGTTTAATAGAAAATACTTTCATGGATCTAGCAACTGAAACAAAATAATTATAATTAATAACCCCCCCTACTTCTATAAAATATTAAATTTGATATTATTCAATATTTTAAAATTTAAATTATTAAATAAAAATTTTCAATTGCTAACTATGGAATTTCAAAACTTAAAAATTATTAAAGGTAAAATATTAAGTAATACAATTAAATAGATTAAATTATTAATTAAACAAATAAATTATAATTGAAACAAATTCATTCATAATTTTTTTAAAATAAACCATTAAAATTTTTAATTAAAATGTTACGCGAGTTGAAATTATTAAAATAACTAAAAATTTGGCAAAGAACCCTTATTTTTATATTGATATATGAATATTATTAGTAATAATTTGTTAATTGTGATTATTCAATTTTAAATAACTATAATTTATAAGACATAAGTAATTTATTAATGAAATCCTATGAAAAATTTAAATAAAAGAGTATATTATTATTATTATCAATTGAAAAATTTAACGGTAGATGACAAATTGGCTCGTCGCTCCTTTTGGGTAGGAGACATATAGCGTGTTCGAATCGCGCCTACCGTATATTTCTATTTATAGATAGGTGTCATGGCAGAGTGGTAATTGCGGAGTACTGTTAATACTTTTTTTCAGAGGTTCAATTCCTCTTGACGCCTTTAATATTTTAAAAATATTAATTACAAATTTAACACTTATTTTATATAAATTATCACTTTTCTTTTTTTAAGTAAAAGAGAGCGTACTTATTATTAACGAACATGTTGAAATTGGTAAACAATCTCCTCTTAAGCAGGAGTGGAAGTAATTCCTTAAGAGTTCGAGTCTCTTTGTTCGTATTGTTTCAAAGATAGTGTAACCTCCATAAGCGATATAGTGTAACGGTTAGCACAACAGCCTCATGACCTGTTAGATTCGGTTCGATTCCAGTATTCGCTATAGGTCTTTTAGTATAAAGGTCGTACAGCTCCCCTTCAAGAAGCTAGTACCAGTTCGATTCTGGTAAAGATCATTAAAATAAAAAAATAATATATGCATAGAATTTAAAATAAAAGAAAGTATAATAATATAATAATATAATAATATAATTTTTACTAAAAAGCTGAAACCAGTTATTTCAGCTTAAATTTAAATTTAAGTTAAATAACCAAGGTTTTGGACCCAATAGCTAATAGGAACAATATCGATTCCATTGGCAATCAAGAGCTAATCAGAAAAGAAGATAGGATAAAACAAAATAATTTTTGTTTTAAATTTACCAATGAATTCTTGGCTATCTTCTACCAATGCTAAAGAGATAGGTACTCTTTATTTAATTTTCTCAGTTTTTGCTGGTATGATCGGTACAGCATTTTCTGTATTAATTCGATTAGAATTATCAGCACCTGGGGTACAAATTTTACAAGGAGACCATCAATTATTTAATGTGATCATTACTGCACATGCCTTTATAATGATCTTCTTTATGGTTATGCCTGCTTTAATGGGAGGTTTTGGTAACAAATGTTCAATTTTATTTTTTAAATCTAACATAATAAGTTGGTTCAACATAAATAGTTCTAGCTCAGATTTAGTAACTCAAAATAAAACATTATTAAAATTAAAAAATAGTGTATTATTTCATGAAAATTTTAAATTAGGTCCTTATTTAGCTGGTTTAATTGAAGGAGATGGTACCTTTGCCATACATGATATTAAATCTACAACTAAAAAATATAGACCTATGATAATTATTGTTTTTAAATTAGCTGATTTACCTTTAGCAGAATACTTACAAGAACTAACTAATTGCGGTACAGTATATAAAAAATCTGATAGAGGTTATGTATTGTGGCAAATACAAGATATAATAGGTGTTTATACTATTGTTAATACAATTAATGGTTATATGAGAACTCCTAAAATTGAAGCTTTAAATAGAACTATTAATTGGTATAATGATTATATCAATATAAATAAGAACAGTAAACTTCCTAGTACTAAATTAATTTTATCTCAAATTAAAAAAATGGAAATTAAAGGTTTAGATCACTCACCAATTGACTGTAATCCTTGGCTATCTGGATTTACAGATGCTGTTGGTAATTTTTCTATTAATATACACAAAAGAACTAATAGAAATTCAATAAGAGTTCAAATGTTTTATAGATTAGAAATTAGACAAAATTATCATAGATTAAATAATGATGGGGAACAAGTATCTTTTTTTGCTATAATGTCTAATATAGCTAATTATCTTAATACTAATGTATTAAGTAGAAGTAGAACTGTTGGAGATAAGCAATTTTTTAGTTTTATTGTAATTAGTTGCTCTAAATCTAGCTTAATTAAAACTACTGATTATTTTAATAAATTTCCACTTCTTTCTTCTAAATTTTTAGATTATAAGTCTTGGTTACATATTTTAGAGTTACAAAAAAATAGTACATTTACTACTGATTATTTAAATGAAGCAATCAAAACAAGAACAGATTTTAATAAAACTAGAACTACATTTTCTTGGGACCATCTTAAAAATTGTTATTTAACTAAATAAACTAAATAAATTAATAGTTGCCGTGGTTAATTGTGAAATTAATCTTATAACGTTACTATATGCGGGAAAATCCTAAAGTTATCTTATAGAACTTTCTGAAAACTTAAATTTAAATTAAAAATAATTAAAAAAATAAAAAAAAGCGTACAGTGGTCTTAATAATTAAGATAGATTCAGCAATGGACAATCCGCAGGAAACCAAATAATACTTATGGTAAGTATTAAAGTAGGATCCTCAGAGACTATACGTAACGCGGTTATATAATAATTAATGTATAACCTGAAGATATAGTCCAAACATAATTGAAAGATTATGTATTATTGAACTATTTTTTACCAGTTCAAGTGGGAGCACCAGATATGGCAAAAATAAAAGGTCTCCTTGAGAATATAATTAATATAAAAAAATACTATAGTAAAAATGTTAAAATTAATAATAATTTAGGTCCATATTTAGCAGGCTTATTTGAGGGTGATGGTCATATTTGAATACAAAATTCAAATATTAAGAAAAAACATAATCCAAGATTTTGTATAACTTTAAGTTTAAAGAATGAGCCTTTAGCTAAAAAATTATTAGATTTAATAGGATCAGGGTTTATTAGATATAAACCTAAAGATAATGCTTGTGTTTTAGTTGTTTCTCCTGTAGTAGGTTTAAAAAAAATAGTATCTTTAATTAATGGTGAATTAAGAACACCTAAAATACATCAACTTCATAAATTAATGGACTGGTTAGATAAAAATCATAGTACTAATCTTTTTAAATTACCTTTAAAAGAAGGTGAATTATATGATAGTAGTTGGTTAAGTGGATTTATCGATTCTGACGGAAGTTTTTCCGTACAACATACTAAATTAGAAAACAATGCAAAAAAAAGAAAAATATCTTGTAGATTAAGAATTGAGCAAAGAATGTTGGATCCTATTACTGGTAATAGTTATATCAGTGTTCTAACAGATATTTGTAAATTTCTTAATTGTAATTTATTAACTAGAATACAAAAGTCTACAGGTAACAAATATTATACTTTAACAGCATCAAGTAAAATATCTTTAGATATTATAATAAAATATCTAGATGTATATCCTTTATTCTCTAGTAAATATTTAGACTATTTGGATTGAAAAGAGATAGCTTTGTTAATACTAGATAATAGACATTATACAGAGGAAGGTTTAATTAAAACAGATTCTGTAAGAAATAGTATGAATAGAAAAAGAACATATTTTAATTGGGATCATTTAAGTAAATTATCTTAATTAAACATTACTATAGTATTTTATAATATATTTTCAAAACATGGGAATGCCGTTTTAAAGTGTAAACTTTTTAATTATCACTTCGCTATATGCATAGAATCTCTCAAAAATGAAATTTATTTTTCAGTTAACAGATACATAGACACCTAATTGAAGTTTATAAACTTTTAAAGTTGTATTCTCAACTGAATTAGTAGTAATACTTATGTATACATGGGAAGAATGTGCAGGAAACCAAAGTAAATTTAATAAATTATTAGTAGGATCCTCAGAGACTACACGCGAAGCCCCTAAGTTATTAGGGTGAAGACATAGTCCGTCCGGGTAGGAAACTACTTCTTTCAAAGGTTTGATTCAAAATCAAATGGTTAAAGATTCCCGAGATTAAATAATATCTCATTTTGGTTGTTACCTCCCTCATTAATTTTATTATTATTAAGTGCATTAGTAGAAAATGGAGTTGGTACAGGATGGACAGTTTATCCACCTTTAGCTGGTATCCAATCACACTCTGGTGCATCTGTTGATTTAGCTATCTTCAGTTTACACTTAGCTGGGGTATCTTCTTTATTAGGAGCTATCAATTCAAGTAGCTTTAACCTTTCCGATTACGATGTATTTATGTCGTTTACATATTTATTTTTAAAAAATAAAAAACCAATAAATTTTAATTTTACCATTATTTCCAATTTTACTAGTAATTGTAATTCAATGACTAAAATTGATAAAGAATATTGGAAAACTGTTTTAGGTAGAAAAGGAGCTATCCAATTTATTCATAAATTAGCAATTGAACAAATTAAAAGTCAGAAACCTGTAAATTTTAAAGTAATTAATGAAATATTAGCTTATTGTAAAATTTCAATTAGTGAAGTCATATTAAATAGATTAATAAATGTACCAAGTATATTTATAAAAAACTTAGATACTAATGAATCCAAAAAAATTCTTAAAGATAATATTGGTTCACCTTCTAGTAAAATACAGATACCTGGTGTTTACATTTTTACACATAAAATTACTGGGGCAAAATATGTTGGATCCTCTTCACAATTAGCAATAAGATTATCTGGTTATCTAAATTATACACATAAACCAATAGGTAAATTTGTACCACTACTATTAAAAGATAAATTATCTAATTTTACTTTAGAAGTTATACCTTTGGTAGATAATTATGAATTTAGATCTGAAATAGTATTAGAGCAATATTATTTATTAGATCCTAGTTTTAATTTAAATACTGTTAGAGTAGCTAATAATCCTAGTGGTTCTAATGCTAAACCTCTGTTCATGTATAATAGAGATAAAACCATATTGTATTATTCTTCTACACAACAAAAAGATTTTATAATAAATCTTAATATTAGTCATTTTACTTTTTCTAAACATTTCAAAAATGGTTCTTATTATTTAGGTAAATATCTTTTTTCTAGAGAACCAGTATTAAATGTTAAAGTTAGTGATATTTCTATATTAGAATTAGCTTTACAGTTAGAAAAAGATAGAAAATTATTTAATAAAAATAAGCCTTTAAATAGTTTAAGTAAAACTGTATTAATGTGTTTAGATAACAATACTTATTCAAAGGAAATAAAAGGAGACAGTCAAAATATGCTGTTTTTTAGTATTGGGAAATGTGTAGAATATTTAAGAAGTAAAGGACTTACCGTTACCCAAACAACATTGGTTAAATACATAGATACAGGTAAAAGTTATCATGGTTATATTTTTAAATATGTATAAATATGTGTAATCTTATTGGTTAATTGGGGTTGATATAAAATTTCTAACTATATGCTGGAAACTCCTAAAGCTTTAAGTACTCATCTAAAAAATAGTCAAAATCTTAAAGATTCAGCAATGGACAATCAGCAGGAAACCAAACTATAAATTAAATCAAATCAAAATATATTTTTATTTAATTTTTAGGAGTAGGATCCTCAGAGACTACACGTTAGACACCGTTTTAATTTATAAAAATATTTAAAATTATAAAAATTTATAAACGCTGAAGATATAGTCCACTTTAATTAAGAAATTAATTATTAACAAGGTCATTACTACAGTACTTAATATGAGAACTAATGGAATGAGTTTACATAAATTACCATTATTTGTATGGGCAGTATTTGTAACATCAATATTATTATTATTATCTTTACCAGTATTAGCCGGAGCAATAACAATGTTATTAACAGATAGAAACTTTAATACTAGTTTCTATGATCCAGCCGGAGGTGGTGATCCAATCTTATATCAACACTTATTCTTAACAACAACATTATACACTATCCCTGTAGTAGCTAAGGATTCGGCTTCGCCTTTCCGTTTTGGCACATTTTACACACTCTATGACAAATGTTTTCCTAATACTAATGCCCCTACTCAATCTTTTTTAGAATGGCTGGTGGGGTTTGCAGAAGGGGACGGTTGCTTTTCAGTAAACAGTCGTGGAACAGCTATTTTTTTAATAACACAAAGTACCCTGGATCTACAAGTTCTTGAATATATTCAGCTAACATTAGGTTTTGGTCGAATAAATAAACAAAGTCCACGAACTAGTCGTTTTGTAGTAGAAGACACCGCCAGTGTAGAACTGCTAGTAGCTCTATTTAATGGTAATCTAGTATTTCCAATTAAACAATCTAGCTTTGCTCTATTTCTTGAAGCCTTTAACAAACGATCACGAGCTCAAGCTGTAGAACTTATACCTTCATTGGTTATTCCTACAATATACGACTTTTGGTTATCAGGTATAACAGACGCTGAAGGTTGTTTTAACTGTTCACTACTTGGTAACTCAAAAGCATACCGATTTCGATTTCTCCTAGCACAACTGGGAGAAACCAATCTCACTGTATTAAGACACATAACTACACTTATTGGGGGTGTCGTACATACACATTCAAAGCCAGGTGTAAATGAACTCATTGTCAATGGTGCTCGTAACGTGGAACTAGTATTTAAATATTTTGATACTCATCCACTTTACACCAAAAAAGCTAAATCGTACCAAATCTGGGGAGAGGTTCATGCATCTATTCTTAAAGGAGGACATCTATCACCAGCGTCTAGAGCTGTACTTAAAGCCAAAGCAGCTACTATTAACAAGATAAATTAGTGTACAACCCAACGGGAATAAAGGATGTGGTTCAATGTAATCTTTCTTCCTCCGCAAGAGGTAGTTAGACAAGTTGTGAAACTCTAATAGGCAAGTGTCTATTTTAAATATTTATAAAAGACCAGTTAGAGTGAATACTAGGTATACCACTATTCTAGTCCATACTATACAATACTGGCTGGAGCAATCTTTAGAGGAAAACAGCCTTAAGTATGCTTACCCCGACAGGCGTAAGGATGAACTATTGTTCATTGGCGACACAAGTGAATACGGTCAACGTATACTCGAACCAAGACCGTCGGTAGTCTAAACTATCGCTACAGACTGGGTCACTTGTGGGTATCTGAAACGATGCTTAATGTACAGTCGGTTCCCTATTTTACACAAGGCTACTGTGCTCTTTATGAGATTTCTCAGTAGTACATGGGTCCCCAAGAGAGAGCTAATAAATAATAAATCTGGGACTTTAGGGAATGGGTTCTTTGGACACCCAGAAGTTAAAAATATAGGCTTCTTAACGTTGCTGTATGCTGGAACCACTCCGCTATTTAGTTTTAAACACTCCATCTTAAATGATACAGTCAAAGAGTTAAAACAATGGAGTCAATCAGCAGGTAACAATTTTGTTAATCAAAATGGAACCTCAGAGACTTTACGCAACGAAACTGTAGTCAAAACAGAAAATGTGAAACTTATTTCTGATCATGTACCTAAACATTTAAAACCAGTTAATGATGAGTCATTTGGTCATTATTTAGCCGGTTTGATAGAAGGAAATGGTCATTTTAATAGTACACAACAACTTGTAATTGTATTTAATTTCTTGGATGCTTCCTTAGCTTATTATATAAAAAATAGGTTAGGTTTTGGAAGTGTTAAGAAAGTTAAAGATAAAAATGCTTTTCTTCTTGTAATATCAGCTAAAAAGGGTATAGAAAAATTAATCCATTTAATCAATGGAAAATTGATAACTGATTATAAATATAATCAAATAATTCAAAATATACTAAATCATAAAAATTATGCTAATTTTAAAAAAGAAATTGATTTTAAATTAAATTTAAATAAAGATTTAAAAACCCACTGGTTAGCAGGTTTTTCTGAAGCAAATACTAGTTTCCAAATAAAAATATTACATAAAAATAATAAAGTTGAAGTAATATTGAATTTTCAAATCGATCAAAAAAATAAAGAAGTATTATTATTAATTAAAGATTTTTTAGGCGGTAATATAGGTTATAGAAAAAGTCAAGATACTTATTTCTATGGTTCAACCAGTTTTGGTTCCGCTAAAAATGTAATTAATTATTTTGATAAATACCATTTATTATCAAGTAAACATGTAAACTATTTAAAATGGAGAAAAGCATATTTAATAATTCAAAATAAAGATCATTTTACCGAAAATGGTCAAGATAAATTGATTAAATTAAAAAATTCTATTAATAGGTTAAGTGATGCTACAGTTTAAGATAGAGTCCTAACAAGGACGTAAGTTCTTGAGTATTCATGCACCCCCTTTTTAGGGACTTGAATAGATTATTTTTACTATTCGATGAATCAAAATTTTTGTTATATCTTAATTATACCTGGTTTTGGTATTGTAAGTCATGTTGTGTCTACATTCTCAGGTAAACCAATATTCGGTCAAACAATTCTTATGAATGGCCCTTATATTAACATTTTTTCCCGATGTTATTATATCGCAACATACTATATGCAGGAAGGAGAGGCTATTCTGTTTAGTACTAAAGGTAAACGATTTTTAGGTGTTAGCTTAGTATTTTTAGTAATAATCTATTCAGTACTCTCTAATCCGCAGGTAACCAACGCACAGTTGATCTTATATTATTTAAATATTATAAATGAAGATCCAAGCATGTTAGTAGGAACCTCAGAGACTGTACGTATGTTTTCTACTTGTCTATGTTCTAAAAATGGACATAATAAAGGGAATGACGATACAGATTTAAAAGTTCGTCAATGGATTGCTGGAGTTATTGATGGTGATGGAAATTTTTATATTTCTAAGAAAGGTTATGTTGAACTTTCTGTAGTAATGGAACCTCGTGATATTGCTTGTCTTTATAAAATTAAACAACGATATGGAGGTTCCGTAAAAGCTACTTCACATGCTAAAGCTGTACGTTTTCGATTACATCATATGGCTGGAATTCAACAAGTCATTAAAGATGTAAATGGTCTCATTCAAAATCCTGTACGTTTACTTCAATTTCAAAAGGTTTGTAATCTCTATAATGTAGAAACTATACCTTCAGTTGAACTTAAATATGATAGTGCATATCTTTCAGGTTTATTTGATACAGATGGTAGCGTATATTTCAATAAACAATCAATGCAAGTTTTTATCACTGTTACACAAAAAGGTAGAGAATTACTCGATATTTTAGTTCCTGTTTATGGAGGAGTGGTACGATCTTCTAACAAGAATGCTACTGCTTTTAAATGGACAGTATCTAAAAAAATTGATGTTATTAATCTAATTGATAATTACTTTCACTGGAATAATTGTGTCTCTGCCAAAAACAAAAAATTTGGTTTGGTAAAGCATTTTTATTATCTATCTTCAATTGGTGCCCTTAAAGCTCCAGAGGATTCAGTTCTAGGTCGAAGTTTTATCAGTTTTGTAAAACGATGGGAAACAACCAACAATTTAGACAGTTAGAAAAAGAGACAGTCCAATATAACCGGCAATTTAATTAATGCGGTAAATTATTGTATTTAGGAATGGTTTATGCTATGTTCTCTATTGGAATTTTAGGGTTCTTAGTATGGAGTCACCACATGTTCGCTGTTGGTTTAGATGAATTTTGTAATTTAATTCTTTACTCACAACTTATAGGCGTAAAATTAGAAAAGAATAAACCTTTTATTTCAAATGAAGTGAAGGAAGTTTTATTTGGCTCTCTCTTAGGAGATGGTAACTTAGAATTGCCTCCTAGAGGGTTAAATGCTAGATTTGGTTTTACACAAAGCTTAGATAAAAAGGATTATTTTTTAAGTGTATTAAATTCTTTAGCAGAAATATGTTCTGGAAAGTATAGAGAAATGTTTTATTTAGATCAAAGAACTGGTAAAACTTATACAAATTTAAACTTTTGAAGTAAATCTTTACCTGTGTTAAATGAGTTTTATTTAAAATTTTATGAGGATAAAGTAAAAATAGTTCCTTTAGACTTATCTTTATTAACTCCTCTCGCCCTAGCTCATTGGGTAATGCAAGACGGGTCAAGAGGAACTTCTAAAGGATTATATCTTTGTACAGATAGTTTTACTCATGCTGATGTTCAAAGACTTAGTCAGTATTTAAGTAATAAATATGAGATTAAATGCTCTATCCATAAATCTGGAGGAAACTATAGAATTTATATTTTAGCTAAATCTGTAGAGACAGTTAAAAATCTTATTTTGCCTTTTATGCATAAAACTATGACCTATAAGTTGGGAGTATAGCTAAATTCCCTACGTCGTCCATATTTTAAAGAGTATGGAGTATAATTTCCCTATATGCAAGAAACTATTTAAAAATTAGTGTACGATTACTCCTATTCTATCCGTAGATAAAGTAAAAATAGTAGAGAGTACGTGAAAATCACTAAATCTTATACAACTTGCAGGTAACCAACGCACAATGGATCTTATATTTATTAAATATTTAACGTCAAATCCAAGCATGTTAGTAGGAACCTCAGAGACTACACGGGAAAATCCCTAGCCAATTACTAAAAATTGAAGGGATAAGACATAGTCCAAGTTAAGATTTCATATATTTAAATATAAGTATCTGTCTAATTATTAAGACCAATACAAAGTTTATATTAAAATAGAAAAACTTAATAGGTAGATACCAGAGCATACTTTACAGCTGCTACGTGCGCCATCTCATTATATATATCGTTAAGGGTAAATCCTTCATCAAAATCCTTTTCTAATATTAATTCTTTATTAGAAAAAAATTTATCTACAAATACTAATACTTCTTGCAAGCAACTAACTTTATGGAATAAACAAATTGGTATTAATTCTATGAGTTTTAAACCCAGATTAACAAACAATGATAAAATTCTTCTTGGTTTAACACCAAGAGTTAAGAGTATTATCATAGGTTTAATTTTATCAGATGCTTGGTTACAAAAAAGAGGACATTGGAATTCTAGAATTGGTTTTAAACAATCTATTATTAATTTTCCTTATTTGTGGAACATTTACAATGAACTTGGTTATCTATGTTCAGGTTTACCTATGGCAGCTAAAACAGTAACAAGAGGAAAAATTTTTTACAGTGTTTTCTTACAAACTAGACAATTAGCATGTTTAAATGAAATTTTTAATTTATTTTATTATACTAAAAATGGTCAAGTAATTAAAACAGTTAAACAAGAATTATTTTTTTATATGGACTATATGGTTTTAGCTCATTGGATCATGGGAGACGGAAGTAAAAGAGCTAAAGGTATAGTTTTATGTACTGATAATTTTAGTTTGCAAGAAGTTGTTTTATTGGTAAATATTTTAATTCTAAAATTTGATATTAATCCTACTATCCAAAAGGAAAAAAACAAATTTAGAATCTATATAAATGGAAAAAGTTTAATGAAAATTAAACCATTCATTCTACCTTATTTTGTAGATCATTTTTTATATAAAATTAATTAGTGATGTAAAGCATTGAACTTAGGCAGTAAAGGCTAACTTTACGCTGACAATAGCATGTTCAAAAAGGGAGTTTAAACTTTTAAGTTATTTCACTCTCGAGCTACGATCCCTATGGCTAGGTAGACGAACCCTTACAAATATTTCTAATTAAAAATGGAGTTTAGAAGTAGCAGACTAAACTAAAAAAGGATCATTTTAGAATATAGGGGGCCTAAGGGGATATGTATGCGGTATACATAAGAATTTGGGATCACCTGACACTCGGAAGGGTTGAGGTGACGGAGTTTCCATATTAGATTAAAAAGTAAAAAAATTTTAATTGAAGGGAAACAGAAGGAAATAATATTACAGTTTATTTTCTTTGGAAAGCCGTATGATGGGAAACTATCACGTACGGTTTGGGAAAGGACTTTTGATTAATTTCTTCTAAAAAGTATTAATATTTTTAGAAGTTGGGGTCAATCTTCTATTTCACAATGGTAATTGCTGTACCCACTGGAATTAAAATCTTTAGTTGGTTAGCGACATTATACGGTGGAAGTTTAAGATTTACTACACCTTTATTATTTACTTTAGGGTTCTTAGCATTATTCACAATTGGTGGGTTAGAACACTCTTGTTAGCTCACTTTAAAGGCTACTATATGCTGGGAACCTCTAATAACTAAGATACTCTAAATTGGTATAATCAAATTTAAGTAACAAAGCTTAGTTTTGAGCAATCAGCAGGTAACCAACGCACAAGTATCTTACGTAAGATCCAAGCATGTTAGTAGGAACCTCAGAGACTATACGTAGCCATTATTTTCTTTGGGTAAGCTCTAAATAAAATAATAAGAGATAGTCCAAAAATAATAAAATATTTTATTATTTAGTAATTATGTGTGAACACATCTTTGAAAATTTAAATTCTTTTGTAATTATAAACGAGCCTTTTCCATATTTTGATATCGAATGCTCAACTTGTTTTTTAAGTAAAATTGTAGAACAAATAAAACCAAACAAAGTTTATAATAATTTTAAGGAAGATAGAGACCAATTAATTAGAGATCAGAAAGAAAAAACAGGAGTTTATTGTTTAGTCAATCTAACAAATGGTCATATTTACATTGGTAGTTCTATTAACCTTGCACTTAGAATGAGAAATTATTTAAACACTACTTTTTTAAAAAACAAAAGAAATAAAAATATGCCTATTATACAAGCATTGTTAAAATATGGGCAAGATAATTTTGCTGTTTTAATTGTAGAATATGTAGATGTTGAAATTTTAGCTATTAGAGAAACTCATTATATTACTCAGTTATTACCTTATTATAACGTTTTAAAACAAGGTTATTCTTCTTTAGGCTATAAACACACAGAAGAAACTAAAAATATGCTTACTGAATTAGCTAAGAATAGAGTACATTCTTCATCTACAAAAGTTTTAATTTCTAGAGCCTTAGTTGGTCAAAATAATCCTTTTTACAATAAAAATTATTCTTTTGAGTCTAAACTAAGAATTATAGAAGCTAATTCTAAGTATTCTGTTTATATTTATAATTCATTTAGAGAATTATTAGTTATTTTTCCATCAGTTAAAACTTTAGCTAAATTAATTAATTCAAATCATTCTACTTTAAAAAATAATATTCAAAATGGTACATTGTTTAGAGGAGAATGGTATTTTAGTTATTTACCATTTAATTTGACTGATACACCTTTAATCTCTAATTGGTGCTCAAATGAATCTAATAATCTTATCTTAGAAATGATTAAATATTCTCATATTAAAAAGGCTATTTTTGTTTATAACATTAAAAAAGAATTTATACATAAATTTGAAGGTGTAACACACGCTCAGAAAGAATTAAATATTAATCATGATGTAATAAAAAAACATGCATTACTAAATATCCCGTACAACGGATATATTTTTAGTATTGAAAGATTGAAAGATGAATTGACTATATAATAGTTCAATTTTAATATTCTTTTTAATATTATTTTTTCTATTTTTGTAACAGGAGTAGTATTAGCTAATGCTTCAATGGATATAGCATTACATGATACATACTACGTAGTAGCTCACTTCCATTATGTATTATCAATGGGAGCTGTATTTGCTTTATTTGCTGGATTCTATTTCTGGACTCCAAAAATAATAGGTTTAACATACAATGAATTATTAGGAAAAATTCACTTCTGGACATTATTTGTAGGGGTTAACTTAACATTCTTCCCTCAACACTTCTTAGGAATATCTGGTATGTTTGAAATAACATCTTGTACAAATGAAAATATTTTATTATCAGCTATTTCTTTTTTCCCTTTGGGTCCTTTTGTAAAACCAATCTTTTTAAATGAACCTGTTAGAGTTTATTATCCTAAATTAAATAGAAATCTTATTGGAATTGATAATAAAAAAAGAGTTGTAATCTACCAGTGGACCAATTTAATAAATGGTCATATATATATAGGTAGTGCATCTACAGGTTCTACAAGATTGCTAAATTACTTTAGCCCTAGTGTTCTATTAAGAAATTTACCTATATATAACAGCTTAAGAAAATATGGACATAATAATTTTTGTTTAGCAATATTAGAAGATTTAGGATTATTGAAACAAGTGTCAAAAAAGTTTATATTAGAAAGAGAACAATATTACTTAGATATTTTATTTACAAAATATTTAGATAGAAAATTAAACCTTTCTCCTACAGCAGGGACAACCTTAGGATTTAAACATAGTCCTATTTTTAGATTAAATAGAAAAGGTAGCTTAAATCCTATGTTTGGTAAAACTTTTTCCTCTGAATTCATTTCAATGCAAACAAGAGATAGAAAAGGGAAAAACAATCCTATGTTTGGAACTGTAAAATCTCCTGCTACGATAGCTAAATTACAAAAATTAGTTTATGTATATGAAGCTGAAACTCTAAAAATAATTGGCGTATTTTCTACAGTTGAATGTTCTAAACATTTTAAAATGGGAAAAGATACTTTAACAAAATATTTAAATTTGAAACTTCCTTTCAAAGGAAAAATATTTTCAAGCGTACAATTAGATTAAATTTTCATGCCTCTATGGTATAATTTCAAATACCATTAGTAAATTGGGTGAATTGCAAGAATACCCTAAAATTTGTGGAGTGTATTAAGAACACTATTCTAGGACAATTTGCAGCGAAGTTTATTTCAATACCTCCATAATTTAAAATTTTTATCAGGTGCGATTTTAACACTTGAGGAGTAGGAATAAAAACGTTCAACGACTAGCAAGTGAGTAGTATTAACAATAATCTTGCACTCTATATTATATACAATAATAGAGTTAGCGCCCAATCATCCCTAAAACATTTAAGGTCCTTTAGGACATATGGGATGAATGACATAGTCTGAACCTTTACTTTTTTAAGCACAATAAATAAGTAGAAATTATATAGAACTTAACTTAATTATATTATTAATATATTATTTCTTAGCTATATAATTTTCCGTAAGGAAAGGAGTTTTAATGGCGTCTTACAAAGATGTCTATTAAGGATTAACACAATTGATGCCTAGAAGAATCCCAGATTATCCAGATGCTTTCGCTGGATGGAATGCTGTATCTAGTTTAGGTTCTTTAATCTCAGTAGTGGCAACTGTATTATTTGGTTATATTATTTACGATATCTTTGCTAATGGTAAAGCAGTTAATAATAACCCTTGGTTAGTGCCTTCATACTTTACTTCTACAAATGAATTTAATAATGAAGCACAAACAGCTAATACATTAGAATGGACAGTACAAAGTCCTATACCATTCCATGCATTTAATATATTACCAGTACAATCTTAATATACAAGTATTTATAATTAAATCTTCAATATTATAAAATTGTATGTTAATGATGATGGTTATAATATTAAAGAAAAGTCATTTTAATTAATAATTTAAATTTAACTCAAAAAGATTTAGGTTTAATTTATTAAAATATTTTAGCTTTATAATTTTTAGAAAATATCCCTATTTTTTAGGTAAATGATACCTTAAATTTATTATAATTTAAGTTTATGGGTAATGCATGGTTTTACTTGATATTTTCTTTTTATTATTTGGTGTTCCTGGATCCGCTTATGGTATTTATGGTTATATTTTCTTGCTGTCCCTTTAAAATCAAGGATCATCATTATTTACTATTCCCCCCTATATTTACTTTAAATTGTCATTTATAAAAAAATATTTAAATTTTTCATTTCTTAAAAAAGGGGATGTTTATGATGTTTTAAGGTTACTAACTCAATTAAAACTTTTTATATTGTTTTAATATATTAATATATTATTATTTCATAATAATTTGTAATTTATTTAAGTATTTAAATAATATATAGCTGTTATTAAGATATTTTTCAGCGTAGTAATTTTATATCTTCTAAATTTTTATTATTAATTTTTACAATGAAAAATTTATTTGATTTGGTAAATTCTTATGGTTTCCATCTAGATGAATCTGCTCCAACAGTAGTTAAGTTGTCTTTATACTTTTTAATATTATCGCTTATGGTTTTATTTAATGTAATAAATATAGGTATATATTTGTTAACAATTTATATTGTTAGTCATGAAAAATTTTTAAGTAAAATACCAGCAAAATATGTTTATGTACACAAGTTTTTAATATTTTATAAAAGTATTAGAATTAAATTTATAATTATTGAATTTATATTCTTATTAATATGTTTAGGAATTATGATTACTATGAGTTATAGTTTAGTATCTTTTTTTATTCATTATAAATAAAGTATAACTTAAAACACTTAAAATAGCGTATTCAAACTAATATACAGCTGTTATTAAGATATTTTTCAGCGTAATAATTCTATTATTATATCTTCTATTCTAAAAATTAAATTTTACCATGTTAAAAAACAATCTACTTTATTTTTATCAATTTTATAATTTATTCGATTATTTATGCTCTATTATAGATTCTACATTTTTTATATTGTTCAGTTCTTTAATTATTATTGAAGGTTTGTATTATATTCATTATTCTGGTGCAATAAAAAAAGGTATAAAGGATATAGGTACAGCAATTGTTTTAGGTGCAGCAGCTAAGGCTGGTTCTGATATGCTTGATTCTGCTAAAGAAGCTGCCAAAAAAGCTTACGAAGGTAATAAGGACACAAAAAAAGAAAATGATCCAAGTGACAATGGATCTAATAATACAGGAGATAATAAAGGATCTAATAATACAGGAGATAATAAAGGATCTAATAATACAGGAGATAATAAAGGATCTAATAATACAGGAGATAATAATTCAAATAAAGAAAATAAATAAGTTAAAATTTTTTATTTAATTCTGTTGGGTTTAATAAAATAAATCTTTTTATTTAAGTATTTTAGTTTTATTTCGTAGTATAGATTTTATTATTAAAATTCTCCTTAACCTTAGTCCATTCTTTTTATAAAAACTAACGGTTAATTGATATTTAGTTTTTTTTTTTAAGGGCAACATAAAAATTTTTATGGAATCGATATCTTAAAAATATTCTATAAAACATTATCCCCCCCCTTTCCCTCTAAAGTAGATTACTATAGTCTATTTTAAACTCTTTCTTATTTAATTTAATATATTCAGTTTAAATCATTTATATTTTCAGGAAATGAAAATTACACTCAAATTCATTGAATAAAAATGAATAAAAAAAAAATAAATTATGCTTATATCATTATTACTTGTGCCTTTAATCGGGTCTCTGTTATTACTATTCATTCCAGAAAATAATCCTCAAAATGAAGGAAGAATGAAAGTAATAGCTTTATCAACATCTTTAATTAATCTATTCATTTCTATTTTATTATGGGTTGAATTTGATTCAAATATAAGTGGATATCAATTTATATTAGAATTTAATGAATTAAGTTTCTGTCATTTTAACATAGGAATAGATGGAATTTCACTATATTATGTGTTATTGACAACATTTATAACCCCTATTGCACTACTGTCGAATTATAAAAATATATACAAAAATGTTAAATATTTTTTAATTTCATTCTTAATTTTAGAGACTTTACAAATTGCATTATTTGTAGTATTAGACTTATTCTTATTTTATATTTTTTTTGAAAGTGTTCTACCTATATTATTTATCGTTATTATAGTATACGGTTCAGGTGTTAATAGAATAAGAAGTGCTTTATTATTCTTTTTATATACTTTAGCCGGATCTTTATTTATGTTATTAGCTATTTTACAAATTTATAGTTATGTAGGTTCTACAGATTTCCAATTTATATCTTTAAATGAAATAAGTTTAGAAAGTCAAAAAATTTTATGGTTGTCACTCTCCTTCAGCAAGAGAAGTTTTAGTAATGTTCTTTATAAACCTTTTTCACAATACCGGATCCCTTATTTAACACTAATCAAATTTAAGGGAGTACTAGCATTAACCAATCGTTTCTATCATAGTTATTCTAACTCTAATCAATTTAATCTAAACCCTGTAAAAGTTTACGAAAATTCAGATATTTCAAAGTTTGATATAATTTCTTACAATAAAAATAAATCGGGAGTATACAGATGGGTAAATCTTTTAACGGGAAAAAGTTATATCGGATGTTCTGTTAATTTAAGAAATAGATTTTATGATTATTACAATTTATCACATTTAGAAAAACGGAAAAAAAATTCAATTATATACTCCTCTTTGTTAAAAAATGGATATTCAAATTTTAAATTGGAAATATTAGAATATTGTGATAAATCGATTGTACGGGAAAAAGAAAATTATTACATTAATCTACTTAAACCTGAGTATAACATTTTAAATAATGCAGGTTTAGGTTATACTCATTCAGAAGAAGGTTTAAAAAGAAGATCAGTTTATAGACATTCAAATTTGACTAAGATTAGAATTAGTAATGCTGCTTTTCTTCGTAAAGAAAACCAAGGGAAATTAGCTACAAACCACCCTAAATTGAATGCGAGCCTATCACCAAAATTGGAAGCACACCTAGCTTCTTTAAATTTAAAGAATAGTTACAAAGTTGAAATAACTAATATAGATACTAATGTAACAAATTCTTATGATTCTATTAGAAAAGCAGCTGAGGCACTTAATTGCAGTCATAATACTATAAGAAAATATAGTATAAAACAAATAATACTTAAAAATAAGTATCAAATAAAAATTTTTTGTTTAACTGATAAAAATGTAGAAAAAGACATTACCAAAGACATGACCAACAGATTAATTCATTCAAGTAATAGCACTTTAAATATTGGGAGAGAATGTAAAAGTTTAGTTGTTTATTTGTCTCCTACTTCTATGGGCTCTACCCTAAAATATAAAGGTTTTACCTCAAAACTTAGAGAAATGTGTCAAATTCCTGTGCATTTACATTCTATTATATTAGGAGTTCTTTTGTCAGATGGTTGGTTATATAAAAATAAATCTGGTAAAACTTTATTTTGCCTAAAACAAACTAATTTTGAATATCTTTGGTTAGTTTATACTAAACTTTCTCATTACAGTAGATCACTCCCTATTATAACTAAAACATCTCTTAACGGTAAAAAATTTACCAGTGTAATGTTTGCTACTAGAGTTTATCCTTGTTTTACCGAATGGTATAATATGTTTTACCCAGAAGGGAAAAAAGTAGTGCCTTTAGATTTATATAATATGTTAACTTATGAAGCATTAGCCCATTGGATTATGGGAGATGGTACTAAAGTTAATAAAGGTCTGACTCTACAAACTCAATCATTTACTATTCAAGAGTGTGTATTTATTATAAGTATATTAATACACAAATTTAACTTAAAATGTAGTATACATATGCAAAGAAATCAACCTACTATTTATATATCAAGTAAATCTATGGAAAAACTTAGACCTTTAATATTACCATATATGTGTAGTAGTATGATGTATAAAATAGGTGTACACCCAAAATAAAATTTAAAGGACAATGATTTTATTACTATGAATTATTTCTGAGTGGCAAACTCGAGAGACCTCTTAAAGTGAGAATAAGTAATTACTATAAGAATATCGTCGAACTAAGTCAATGACTGGAAACTATCATTGTAAAAGCGTAGAGGCCAAACGCCACATGATCATCTAAGTAACAATAAAATTGTTATATGAGATTAGAAGAAATGGTCCGGTTCACCGGTGACGGATTTTAGCTTAACACCTAAATAAGATATGAATACCATGTCCTCTGAACAGTATACAATTGTATTCATATTGAGAAGATAAGCCAGCTGTATCTGAAATGATAGAAGGCCTAACCCTGAGCATTTTTCTTAGCATTTGCAGTTAAAACACCATTATGGCCTTTAACTGGTTGGTTATATAGAGCTCATGCTGATAGTCCTTTAGCAGGATCTATATTATTAGCTGGAACTATATTAAAATTTGCTACTTATGGTTATATTAGAGTTTTAATTAATTTACTGCCTGATGCTTCTCATTATTTTGGTCCTTTAGTTCAAACTATTGCTGTAGTTACTTTAATTTATTCATCTTTAGCTACTATTATACAACAAGATACTAAATCTTTAATCGCTTATTCAAGTATAGCTCACATGAGTGTAGTTATTTTAGGTTTATTCTCTAACAGTGTTCAAGGTATTGAAGGTGCTATATTATTATCTTTAGCACATGGTTTTGTTTCTCCTGCATTATTCATATGTGTAGGTGGAATCATTTATGAAAGAACAGGAACAAGAATTATTCATTATATGAGAGGTTTAGTAACATATATGCCAGTATTCACTATTTTATTCTTTGTATTTACTTTAGCTAATACTGGTATTCCTTTATCTTTAAATTTCTTAGGTGAACAATTATCTTTAATTGGTATTTGGAATCATAGTCCTATAGTAGCAGCTGTCGGTGCTACAGGTATTGTATTTTCTGCTTGTTATTCTATTTATTTATATAATAGATTATCTTATGGATTATATTCTCCTCATTTAAAACCAGTTCAAGATATTACTAGATTAGAATTTCATTTATTAATTGCTTTATTGTTACCTACTATTTTTTTAGGTGTATTCCCTAATGTTATTTTAGATTCTCTTCATTTATCTGTAAGTAGTTTATTATACAACTTACCAATTACCCCCCTATCTTATCATTAAATAATTTAATAGTTGGTTTATCAGTATTCACTTTAAATCTTATCAAAGGCAATGATAATGATAACAATTTAAAATGTTTGAATATAAATAATATTTATATTCCCTTTATTTATAAAATTTTTTTAATTAATTATAAAACTAAAGAATATAAAGAGAGTATCTTTAGTTAAATTTTATTCACTCTCTTCTCAAATATTTTTTAAATAAGCTTATGGAAAATAAAAATTTTAATTTAGACAGATTTATTAATATGTATTACATTACTAGTCTTAAATTTAGCTTTAAAAAAGCTAGATTAATTAATTTGGTATCTAAGGGTGTATATTTAACCCAAATACCTAACTTTGATCTTTTAATAGATAATGTTGATAAACATTTTTATATTGTTTTTGTTACAAATGATTTTACAATTGTTCCAGAGGAACCAGTGGTTAGTGCCTATAATCACTTTTGTGTGATTAATTTAAATGCGACTACATTTTTTAATTTACATAATGAAGATGGAGGTAAAGAAAATTTCCATGGAATATTAAAGTTTATCCAAACTAAATTTGGTATGGAAAATCTTTCTACTAATGAAACATTAGACAATGTTATATTTGTTTTTAAAAATATAAATTGGACTGGTTTACAACATTGCTTTAGAGTTTTAGGAGTTCAACTTAGTGGGGGAAGTATTAGTTTACGACATTTAGCATCTAGTGTGGAAATGAACTTATTTAGACACCTTTTTGCTTTAAATATAAGTATGAAAGATCTTTCTGAAAGTAGAGATTTGATACAATTATTATTAAAGCCTAAAAACCTAAAAAATTCTTTTTTAGCTAGGCTAATTTTAAATAATGAAAAAGTTTATGTCACACAATCTTTAAAAAAACTATTGGCAACTGAATTGGCTGAATTAACTTCTGTAAAAAACATTTTACTAAAAAAAATAACTTTATTACAAGAAAAAAATGCAATGCAAAAAAAAATAGATTTTAAAAAAAGAGAGTTATCTCTAATAGAAAATAAAATATCATTATTTACTAAAGATTTAAGTTATTTAGAAACATATCATCTAGATATGGATTATATAAAATCTAGATTTTTAATAGAATTTTGTAACAAAAAAATCTTAAGTGATGAATTAAACATTTTAAAGTATAAATATTTAAATCCAAATAATAACAAGTCATAATATTATTTAATATAATGCTATTTACTTGGTAATTATTTTAAATTTTATTAGCCCCCTTTCTCTATAATAATATAAGTCATAGAATTTTATCTAGTATAAACAAATATTCATAATTTAATTTTACTAAAACAACTATATACTATTACATAGTATATATTAAATTTAATTATATATTTTTTTTTAGTAAACAAGAATGTTTTTTTTAAGTAAGGGTAAGCACTAATATAATAAAAATATCTTACAAATAATGTTATTAGTCCTATAAGGTATACTACTAAACTTGTCAGTATGTTTAACATTAAATAACCTGGTTGTGATTTAACTATTCTTTAGTAATAATTTATAAGTAGTCTAAACACTCTTTAATAAACTTAATTATCATTGTTTTATTCCTATATAGAATAGGTTAATATAAAATATTAATTTGATATTGCCTATCAAGATATTAGTTATAGTGGATATATAGAAATACAATATTTTATTAAAGCGTTAATCTGACTTCAATGGGTGAAATAATTGATAATAGCTAATAAAAATTAATAGATATTTAACTCCCTCAAATACTTAAAAATAAGGACCTTTTTTTAATAATACAGTATTATTTTTTAAATTTAGTTATTTTTTACATCATATTTTTAATTAAATAGAACCTAAATAACCAACTATACTAATAAAATTTAATTCACTTACTACTGATAAAAAAATTATAAAATTCATAATTCACATAATGTAATGCGTTTTCAGGTTTATTTAAATCTAATTTATTTAAAATGATACTAATAAAAATGAATATTTTAAGTTATTTACTTGCTCCTTTATTTTTTTTTTTATTAAAATTTATTTTTTAAGATATGCCTCGTTCATTAATGGAGGGACTTTTTTTAATAAAATATAAATTATAAGTATAATTAAATAAAGCTATGCGCTCAAATAAATAGTAAAAAGTAAAGAGTTTAAATTATTATTAACATATAATAGCATACAAAAGATTAAAATTAAAAATTTTAAATTAATACTAAAATTAAAGTCTGATAAAACATAATTATAAAAGAGTATATTTTATTAAAGGGGATATCTGATAATTGGTAATCAATTGTAGTTGCATTACAAGTATGATAGTTCGAGTCTATCTATCTCCATATAAACTATTATAAAACCTAATGATAGTTAGCTTCAGTTGCTTAATGGTAAAAGCGTTAATTTGAAGCATTAAAGAAGTGAGTTCAATTCTCTCCTGAGGCACTAATTCTTATTTTTATAAATAAAAAGTTTATAAAAGTAAGTTAGCCAAAATAGTTTAAATGGTTAAAACGGATTCCTTGTAAGAATCTAATACTGGTTCAATTCCTGTTTTTGGCTTATGAGTTGTAGTTTAATTTGGGAAAACACCATTTTTTGGTGGTGGCTTATATCAGTTCGAATCTGGTCAACTCAGTATTAATATTCTCTACGGGGAATGAATAAATAGTTAAATTCAATCAAATAAATATAATTTATTTTAATAGTTTATATTAGGAAACAGAACTCGATTGGTTGAGTGTCTCCCTTTTAAGGAGAATGGTCTTGGTTCGATCCCAAGTGTTTTCATACTTATAAAAAATAGGATATAATAAATTTATATAAATATATAAATATAAATTTAATAATTATGTTTTTTATTTTATAAGAATTAATATTTAGGGCAGGTGATCCGATTGGTAATGGTGGTTTTCTGTAAAAAAATTGGTTTATACCGTAAAAGGTTCGATTCCTTTACTGCTCAATTTCATTTTTAATGATTCTTATTAAGACTGTAGCATAATAGGTTAATGCAATTCGCTCATAATGGATCTTATAAGGGTTCAATTCCCTTCGGTCTTATTTTTTTATATTATAGATATATTTGCATATTTTCTTTAAAGGGCATTTGGTCGAGTCTGGTTTATGGCGCTTATCTTGAAAATAAGTACTTCTAAAAAAAGTCGTGAGTTCAAATCTCACAGTGCCCGATCAAAATAAAAATAACTAAAAATAAATTATAATAACTTAATATAAAAATAATATAAAAATGAAATTGAGCAGTAAAAGAGGTAATATTAGTTTAATTGGCAAAATAACGTCTTGTGGCGACGCTGTTCAGAGTTCAAATCTCTGATTTTACCCTTTAAATATTTAGATTCTATATAGAATCATTAATTTATCTTAAAAGAGAGTTAAGATAGTTAAAACTGGGATTAATTAATTTAATTTAGTAAGGTTATAAGTATTATTAAATATAATAGATACCTGAAGGTATGGTATAAAAAAAAAATAAGTTTTCTTTTTCAAAATACAGTAAATTTACATATAAATTATCAGTTCTAACACTTTAGTTTGTTTAATTTATTTTTAATTTTAATGTGCAATATGATGACCTATATATACTTATTAATTTTTATAGTAAATTCAGTTCCTATTTACAAAACTATTCTTACAATTATCTAACTCCCTATCTTGACTAGCTGATATAGTTTAACTGGTTAAAACTTATCATTCATGACGATAAAATAAAAGTTCAATTCTTTTTATCAGCTTTTTATTTAAATTATATACTAATAAATATCTTATGTCTTAATACGTCTATCTTAAAAAAATAAAAATATATTTTTAATTTAAAATTGGTTATTAAATATTGCGAAAATGATAGTTTAATTCTACATCAAATTTTAATTAATTTTAGAGAATTAGTATTTAAGGATTGGGGCATTAACATTGAAAATTATCCTACTATATCTAGTTTAGCTTTTGCAATATACAGAAAAGAATATCTTAAAGAAAATATGATTCCTATAACTACAGGTAAAGTTTTCGATTTTATTAAAGAATCCTTTACCGGTGGTTCTACTGATGTCTTTAAATTTTACGGTGAAAATATAAGAGTTTATGATGCCAACTCTCTTTACCCCTCACAGATGAAACTTAATAAATTTCCATGTGGACCAATTAATGTTTTCGAAGGTGATATTACTATTCTTGATAATGATAATACTTATTGGATTGTTGACGCACTTCTTAAAACAAAAAAAGATTTATATTATCCATATATTCAGATCCATCATAAAATTAATGGCTTGAAAAGAACTATTTCCCCTAATGGTTCATGGAATATGAAAATTCATTGCCCTGAATATTATAATTCTTTAGAAGATTATGACATTACATTCAAAAATGGTTACTTCTTTGAAAAAGGTGATTTATTTTCTGAATTTGTTGATGATTTATATCATTTAAGATTGAAATATCCTAAAGGAGACCCTATGAACTTGACTTGTAAATTATTAATTAATAGTTTATTCGGAAGATTCGCAATGAAACCTATTATTTCAAGCCAAGAGTTTTATGAGTAGAAAGGATTTCTTTAAATTAACAGAAAATAGCCTGTTTGAAATAGAAGATTTTTTAGATCTAGGGAATGCGGGTTTCTTTGTTTCTTATACTGACCCTAGTACTAATAAAGATCATAAAATATCTATAGGTATAGCTTCTGCAATAACTGCTCAAAGTAGGGTTGTTATGGCTATTCTTTTTAAAAAAAATAAATATAAATTAAATCTTTATAATACTGATACTGATTCTGCTTTCTTAGATACTGATTTACCAGAAGAATTATTAGGAAATGAATTAGGTAAATTTAAATTAGAATACATTTTAAAAAAAGCCATTTTCTTATCCCCTAAATGTTATATGGGAATCACTGAAGATGGTACGGTAATCTCAAAAATTAAAGGTTTTAAAAACTCTGAAGAAATTAATTTTACGGATCTTCTTTCATTATTAAGAAAAGATTGTAAACCCTTAGAATTACATCATGAAAAATGGTTTAGATTTTTAGATAAATCTGAAATTTTAATTAAAGATGAAATTTATCAATTAATGATGACTGAAAATAAAAGGGAAATTATATATGATGACAATGATACGGCTACCGATACTAAACCTTTCAAAATTGGGTAAATACTTTTCCCGGAGTACTCAAGGACACTTGAATCCTAATTAAGATTAGAAGGGGGCTAGAAGAGCAGAAGAAATCAGATTCTTTTAGTTAAAGGGCCCCCAAATACTATGAAAACTCTCTTAGTTCAATTGGTAGAACAGAAGTCTTCGAAACTTCGGGTGCTGGTTCAAGCCCAGTAGGGGGCCCAATCTACACTCTAATAATTACATGATAAATCTTGTCCCTCTAGAATAATTATTCTCGTACGGTAACAAGTTTTTTAATTAGTGGCCTAATCTTTGAAAGCCTTATTTAATTATGTAGTATATTATTTATTCTGTCCTCTATATCTACTAAACATTTTAATAAAAGTTTTCTACTTAACAATTTATTAGGAAGTGGATATTTATATTCATTCCATTCATTTATTTCATATTTCATTGCCTTATTTTTTTAATTTGGAGAATAGATTTAAAAAATATAGTAATACAAATCTATCTATATATTACTATCTTGTCATAAAATTATGGGGTAATTATTTATATAATATTATAAATAATAATCAAGAACACCATTAATACTGTAAAGAAAACATCCAATAATATCTCATACCGAGTAATTTAGAAGAAAATATTTATCTAGATATTCGTATTTACCGTTAAATAAGTAAAATATTTTTTTTAGGTAATAATGTACATAATATTGCTATTAAGTTCCATAAGATAAGTACTAATCCACCGTAATTAACAAACATGTCCATGTCTACACTATTAGGTATAGTAGTAATAATATCTCCTAAATTATTATTATTTACTCCTTTACTTAATACGTCGTACACGTAAGCCTTGAAATTGGCTAAGTATTCATTTAAACCTTGTAATTCTTCTGCTATTCTTTGTGCAACTTCTTCTACTTTTGAGGTATAAGTACTTATTGTTTCTTTAGGAACATTTTCTCCATTATCGAGAGAATTTCTAATAGTGTCACCTTCATCTATTAAAGTAGGCTTAGTACTTTCTAAGTCTAATACTCTACTCTTATTTTGCTGATACAACACCATTTGGCCACTAAATTCTTTTTACTTATTAAATTAATTAGGGACTCCTTATATTTTCATGTAGTTGTTGGTTTTTAAATATAAAAGTATCTTTCCATTAAAATATTATTAGATAAGGAGTATTAAGCTTTATTAAGTAATATACATATATAAAAAATACTATTCTATAAATATATCCTATTTATAAAAAGAAATTAAAAAGATTATAAACTTATAATTTCTAAATCAATATAATTAATATATAACCAAAAAATGATCAAAAATAAATAAACACACAATATGTTATTAAATACAAACCATTTAATGGTAAATTCACCATTAGAACAATTTGAAGTTACTAATTTAATAGGAATAAATGCACCTATATTAGGATATTTAAATATTACATTAACTAATTTAGGGTTATACTCTTTATTAGTTTTATTTTTAATAATTGGAATACATTATGCTGGTAATAATGAAGTTAAATTAGTACCAAGTAAATGGTCAATTGTTTTAGAAAGTTTATATGCTAGTATCCATTCAATGGTAAGAGAACAATTAGGGAAAGAAGTATACTTACCATTTATTTACTCAATCTTCTTTTTCATCTTAATAGCTAATTTAACTGGTAATATACCTTATTCATTTACTATAACTACATCTATTATAGTAAGTATTGGTTTCTCTTTCACTATTTTAATAGCAGTAACTATTTTAGGATTAAGTATTCATAAATTACACTTCTTTTCATATTTTGTTCCATCAGGTTGCCCTTTAGCCTTAGTTCCTTTATTGGTACTTATCGAAAGTGTATCTTATCTGGCAAGAGCGCTTTCATTAGGTATAAGACTATTCGCTAATATGTGTGCAGGACACACCTTAATGAAAATTTTATCTACTTTCCTTTATAAATTATTCTTAAGTGGTCCTGTAGTAGCACTACTTACTTTAATTCCGTTTACTGTTTTCTTAGCAATATGTGGTTTAGAATTAGCAGTGTCTTTAATACAAGCTTATGTATTCACATTGTTAACTATATCATATATCAAAGATGCTATAGAATTACATTAATATAATTTTTATAGATGAGAAAAGTAAATCTATTAAACCCTTGGGTTGTAACAGGATTAACAGACGGGGATGGTTCTTTCTACGTAACAATATCAAAAAGTGTTAAAAACCTAATAGGTTGGTCTGTTTCTATTAATTTTCAAATAGTAGCCTCAGAAAATATAGCTAATATGCAAATGTTAGAACTAGTTAAATCCTTTTTTGGTAACATTGGTAATATTTCTAAACATAAATCAGATAATACTTTAAGATATACTGTTGGGGGTGTTTCAAATTGTAAAATAATACAAACACATTTTTTAAATTACCCCCTATTAACTTATAAATTAGTTTATTTCCATTTATGGTCAATTGTTTTAGAGACAATGGGAAAAGGTGAACACTTGTCATCGTACGGTCTACTAAAAATAGTTGGTATCAAAGCTCAATTTAAAATGGGGCTATCTAAGTTATTGTTAGCCAGTTTCCCTAGTTATACACCTACTATTAGACCTGACTTTTACCCTAATCTATCCTCAATGAACATTAGTTGGCTTTGTGGATTCATGAGTGCTGATGGGCATTTTGGTCTTAGAATAAGAAAACACAGTAAATTCACTTTAGGATTCAACTTTGAACCAGTTATATCTATAAGTCAAGATGGTATAAGTTTAATTACCTTAGAGTACATTGCCAAATTTTTGGGTATGGGGAAAGTTATCAAAGATTCCCCTAATAGAACAACTTATATGTATTACCTAGCTTCTCTTAAAAACATTAACCATTTTATCAATAAAATTGAAGTCACTGATATAATAGGACAAAAAGCACTAGATTTTGCAGATTTCTGTAAAGGAATAGAAATAATCAATAGTAAAGGGCATTTAACTCAAGAAGGGTTAAATGAACTTAAAACACTTTCTAGCCAGATGAACGCAAAAAGAACTAATTTTGAAAAAAATTAAGACAACATATATTCAATATAACCCCCTCCCCCTTATCCCCAGAATAAACTTACCCTTAAATTTTAAAAATATAAAGTATAAGTTTAAAATTTAATATTTTTAAATAATATTTTTCTTTATTATATAAAATAAAAGTCCTTTAAATAGAAAACATATATCATTTAACAGAGTAAAATGTTTTGGTTTTACTATATATTGTTTATTGTAATTACAATTTATTTTATATTTTTTTTTTGTCTATAAAAGAAAGAATATTTATAAGAAATTTCTTATTCTTATAAGAGTATATGTATAATTT